ACGCAAAAAACACACCCACTAAGTAACTTTTAATTCTATAAGAACTGCAATACCATAATATTTCCTAATCAAAACAAGGAAGAATATAGAGTAATGGCCCGCGTAGGTAGTTTCAACCTACTTTTTCTACTTGTTGAGGCCGAAGAGCGTAGCAGGGCGAAGCATGCGGGCTTCAATTTCATCGTCAGAAAACGCATAAATGCTCTTTTCGCAGAAATGGACTGGAATATGGAGCTCGGGGCTAAGCCTTGTGTCTCCTAGCCGAGGGTTTAGAAAAGCGAGAAGGTCCAATTAGTATGGCTAAAGATACGAGGTTCGAAAAAAAAAAATTTCTCTGTTACACGCTACGCATCACCTGTAGGTCTAGGGCTTCACTGAGCTTTCTGCTATTCGAACCGATGTCTTGTCATATAATTTTTCAAACCCCCATTCAAATCGAATATATTCCCGAAGTGATCCTTTTGTCGAAGCTGCCAGTACAGAAGGCAGCTGCTTATAATAAAGTCCTAACAAAATTCTTGTATAGTACGACGCAAGGTTGACCTCACCTCCACTATTTGTGCTATGCGATTCATCATTCAGAAAATAGAAACCATGTTGACAAACATAGCATTTGTTTGATATAAGAAAAAAACCCGGCATCACTTACTCAAATTCGAGGTATGTCGAAAAATAAGAAGAGAAGAAACTAGAAAAAAAATAATAATAATGATCCTATGCTGATGAAACAAATTGTTATACGGAAAAAAGCCCAAGAGATTGAAAAAAAATCTCCATATATTCTTTTATTTCATTGTAGTGGCTTGACGAGTCGACAATGGCGACAACTCAAAAATCTATTGTGTGCCTTTCGAGGTAGAACTTTATTTCAACCAAATTACAAAGGAAAACTACCACATAAAAACAAGCAAGGTGGTTTTATTGAGCAGCTTGCTTATAGCGCAGGTCCCACTTGTATCTTGTACTTAACTAAAGAAGCACCAGATAATACATGGTCACAGTTATTACCTTCGGCCTCATACAACCAGAATCTAGTTTTATTATACGGACAACTTCAATTTACTTTAGTCAATCATATGGATATAAAAAAAGCGGCTAATTTAGAAATAACATCAGTATTTCAACAACTTTTTGAGCTCATTTTTTACCCATATAATTCTTTATGTTCTTGTCTGAACAAGCCAATTTATGCTTCACCCGCTATACAAGAAAAGACGCAAGGAGAATTACTTAGTCACCAGAGGATAACCACTTAGTAATTTGGGCCCCCACTTTGCCAATTAAGGCCGCAGGCTTTATTGACAGAACTGGGGCGCGTAGTTTGTAGCGAAGCTTTTTTTTTAATATTTTGGGAAACCCCCCAAAAATCTTTTTTGCTGCGAAAAGCAGCGCCCTCAAAGATTGTAAAGATTTAAAGTAATGGATGATTTGTTTTTTTGGCGAATAACGGGATTCGAACCCGTGTTTTCAAATTCACAATCTGACACTTTCACCTATTAAGTTATACTCGCCCTTTTTCTAATTTAGACAGTAAAATACTCGCTATCGGATTCGAACCGATAACCCATAGGAACAGATTTTGAGACTGCCGTGTTTACCATTTTCACCAAGCGAGTATGCTCACTATCGGACTTGAACCGATAACCCATAGGAACAGATTTTAAGTCTGTCGTGTTTACCATTTTCACCAAGTGAGCTTAGGGAAGCGAAGCGCAGAGTGGAAACACAATCTTTTTGTTTCGTTTTATTTTCGCCATTTTATTTTATAGACATCCCCGGCTTATTCCGGCTCGGCTGGACCTGCGGCATTTTTTCAAATATTTGAAAAATCTATAGTCCTTTGTCTCAAGGTGTGTAGAGACTCCTTTTTTATTGATACTAGTCTATCTTAGATCTGAGATAGTGCCGAAAAAATACTTGAATTGAATCTAACCACGGTTGCCTTGGCAATGGCAATTACTCTTATACGATATGCAGAATACTCCAAAACCTCTATTTATTCTATTTAGAACTAAAAGAAGATAATGCTTTTTTAGAAAAAAATCATAAAGTGCAAAGGTTAAAATTTTGAGCTTTGTTTTACGTAGTTTTGCCATCTATATAATATAATATAGTAAGAAATAATAAGTTGGCGAGGAAGTAAAAAAAAATATATATATATCTTTTTTTTTTTTTCAATTCTGTGGTCCTGCAATTGTGCTTAAAGCTAAGCGCCGCAGCCCCCTATTTCCCATCGTCCTCGTGAATCAAATAAAGACTTCGTTTGGCCAGGGGTCATTCTTTTCCCCCGCTGACTTGCTTCGCGAACAAAAAAAGAAATCTTTTTTTTCTCCGCCTTATTATCTTTTATTATTTAAATGGCCTCATGAGCTTTTACCAAGCAAAATATTGATTGCATAAGCCATCGGCTTCTACAAAGACCAATAAAGTGATAACAGCAGCATAGCCAAGCTTGTTCCGCCCACTGTGCGCAAAAAAGAGTTTTTTTCCGGCACTTAGTAAAACAAAATTTTGACACTCCTTGCAGATGGTGAGTGGATTACTAATAAAATGGAGTGATCCAAGATGACCTCTCTTTCAATTTCAATTATGTCATTATATAGTAATGGCATGCGGCGAACTCTATTGGATGCGCCAAAAACTTGATTTGTTGGGCTGTGTCAATTTATTAAGATTGACAGAGCCTTCATCTAAGTCTTGGCTTGTGCAGCTGTCGCCCAAAATACAATCAATTATCTACCCAATCGACTGTATTTTGGTTACAATAAAAAAAAATGATTTATGTATGTATTTATTAATTGTAACTTTACCTTTACTAGGTAGTTGTGTAGCAGGTGCTTTTGGTCGTTTTCTTGGTTCACGAGGAACTGCTATAGTCACAACCACGTGTGTTTCATTATCTTTTATTTTATCTCCGATTGCTTTTTATGAAGTTGCACTGGGAGCCAGTGCTTGCTATATAAAAATGGCTCCATGGATTTTTTCCGAGATGTTTGATGCTTCTTGGGGCTTCTTTGGCGACCGTGAAGTCACCGAATGAATTGCTGGATAGATAGATTATCTGGACGCTGCAGTTGCTCTGCGGTGAGACGGACTCGACTCACTCTATGGGGCGAACAACTCCTTTAGAGCATCATAGCATGTCGGGAAAAGGGCATACTGGACGTAGCCAAAAATATCCTTGGCTGTGCCCCGACCGTGTCTTTGAGACACAGGTGAGGCCGTAGGTCACAAACGTAAGGTGGAGGAGGTATCCCAAACTTGGCGCATTAGGCGAGGCCCGCGTTCCCCCTGCATATGGGCAGCAAGAGGGCGCATATGCCTGAACAAATAGGGGGCCTGAGTCCAATAAGGACAGCACACCACTTCAAGCGCACCTATGTCTCGATATCGATAGAGTATTCGGTGGAACCGGTGAACCATACATTTTTCTAGATAGAGATGCGTGGGACAGAGGGCTCGTAGTACCTGCCTACTCGCTTTACATATTCAAGAATTTTTTTGCTGCGAGTTTTTTCGGGAAAACGCTGATATCGGCAAAAGGGAAGGGGCCTAAGTCGGCAGATGCCGTACGCTTGAGTGGCAAAGGTAAGCGACACTATACGACTAGGCAATGAAAAAAAAATATGCAGCGAATAAAAAAAATCGATTTTTTGCTGCGGCCTGCTTAAACATACAGTGGTTACTCTAAGCCTTAATAACAATCTCAAGTTGGTGAGCCGTGTGATAGGTAACTATCTCGCACGGTTCGGAGAGCACTTTATTATTTTACTTGGGTGAACGGCCGCCGCATTGCGGTACGCAAAAAATTTCCTGCTTGATTCTGCGATTCAAGGCCCCAGTAAAATAAAACTTTTGACTCTGTGTTTGATAGTCCGACTGTAGTTATGTTAATTGTGGTTACATTTGTAAGTAGCTTAGTTCATCTTTATTCCATTTCATATATGTCCGAGGATCCACACAGCCCTCGATTTATGTGCTATTTATCCATTTTTACTTTTTTTATGCCAATGTTGGTTACCGGAGATAACTTTATTCAATTATTTTTAGGATGGGAAGGAGTAGGTCTCGCTTCATATTTGTTAATTAATTTCTGGTTTACACGACTTCAGGCCAATAAAGCAGCTATAAAAGCTATGCTTGTCAATCGAGTAGGTGATTTCGGATTAGCTCTTGGGATTATGGGTTGTTTTACTATTTTTCAAACGGTAGACTTTTCGACTATTTTTGCTCGTGCCAGCGCCTTTTCCGAACCCCATCATTATTTCATTTTTTGCAATATGAGATTCCATGCCATAACTGTTATTTGTATTTTACTCTTCATTGGCGCTGTTGGAAAATCTGCACAAATAGGATTGCATACTCGGTTACCTGATGCAATGGAGGGTTTTTGAATATTTGAGGGCTCTCATGTGCCAGTAGGTACATTATAACAATCTCACTGTATGCTGGGATCGTCGACCAAATGAGAGTCCCCATCGGAAAAATATCTCATTTTGACCAATCAGCAGGAAACCTATAAGGGAAGGCCAAGCCCACCCAACAAAGTAAAGGCTGAAGGAGCTCTATAGGATCCTCAGAGACTGTACGTGAGACCTCTTGTTAGAAATGGAATTTCTCCTTGAAAAGAGAAGCTGGCCAGATTTAACTAAGATACGAAGCATTCTTTTGTCGTGAAGATTGAATCATCTTTTTTTTAGATTATATAGTCTAGATATGCAGGTCTTCTGGAATAGAAGGATCCGTATAGGGTTTGAGCATGTAGAAAACCTTGTATTGACTCAAATACGCCTCGTCATTTTGGTTATAAGCTGGAAACGGAAAAAAATATATATATTGTTTTTTTCCAGCGCGGCCTGATGTTACATTCCAACTTTCGGCTTGAGCCCAGCCTTATTGTCATCCTTACCACAGCGCCGCGCGCTGGATCTACCAGGACGCAGTTCAAAAAAGCTCAAATATTTTCTGCTGCTTCGCAAAATATATATATATTTGCAAAAAGCGTTGGGATGGGGCTGAGACGGCGTCTCATATATAAAAGAAAAAAAACATCTTAATTGTTAGGGACGCAGCATCCGTAAGATTCTTGGGAGAGTCTCTATTTCATAAGTGGAAGATACAGTCCCTACTCTTGCTAGGCTTATCAGCTTATTACCTAATGCTCTAAAATATTTTTTCTTTGTCTTATGGAAGCGTAAGAGGTTCTTAAAGAGTAGCCCACTCCAGTATCTGCTTCGATTCATGCAGCTACTATGGTAACAGCAGGCGTTTTTATGATAGCAAGGTGCTCCCCTTTATTCGAATATTCACCCATGGCTTTGATTGTGATTACTTTCGTAGGGGCTATGACGTCATTCTTCGCGGCAACCACTGGAATATTACAGAATGATTTAAAGAGGGTCATAGCCTATTCAACTTGTAGCCAATTAGGCTATATGATATTTGCTTGCGGTATTTCCAACTATTCCGTTAGCGTATTTCATTTAATGAATCACGCTTTTTTTAAAGCATTACTCTTTCTGAGTGCAGGTTCAGTGATTCATGCCATGTCGGATGAGCAAGATATGCGTAAGATGGGAGGGCTTGCTTCCTTGTTACCTTTCACTTATGCCATGATGCTTATAGGCAGCTTATCTTTAATAGGTTTCCCTTTTTGTACTGGATTTTATTCTAAAGATGTTATTTTAGAGCTCGCTTATACTAAATATACGATTAGTGGTAACTTTGCTTTCTGGTTGGGAAGTGTTTCTGTCTTCTTTACTTCTTATTATTCTTTCCGTCTACTTTTTCTAACTTTTTTAGCACCAACAAATTCATTTAAGCGAGACATCTTACGATGTCATGATGCGCCCATTCTTATGGCAATCCCTTTAATCTTTTTAGCTTTTGGAAGTATTTTTGTAGGATACGTGGCCAAAGTGTGACTTGTTAGCCCATAAGTCACTCCTGTGACGAAGCGGCTGTTGCTCACCCCAAAAAGATATTTTTTTCAAGGTGAACAATAATTGAGAATTGGATGCGGGCGAAATTCCCGTCAATGGCTGAAATGTTCAGTCGACTCTTTTCCCTTTGTAGGAGGTCCGGCAGCCTCCGAGTTGGAAGTAAGCAAAAAAGGGAGGAGGAAAGAGGCCTTGGTGAACCACCATAAGTAAACAAGTGTAAGCTTTGTTGCCCGCCAGTATCAAGTACTGACCACACTGAGGGACGAGCCCTGAAATTAAAAAGGGAGGAATGAAGGGTACTTGCAGTGCAAATTTTTGGTCTTGCACCGAACATCCAATGGACCATGGACTAAATGGCCACTGTCTGAAAGGACTATGTCCAAGGGACCACCCCGCAAAGTACATCTTGCGCCTATGGGCCGCTATAACTATCCAATACACTCAAAACTGGAAAACTCTGGTAGGGCTCCCTTGCGGCGGGCTGCCAAGCTATAAACCCGACGAGAGCAGGATTCTCTAAAAAGCCAAGGCCGCAGAGTGCAGCCAGCCAAAATATATTTCTTTTCGCAGCATTTTCATTATGCCCACTTGGAGATTTAGGATTTCAGTAAAAACTGGAAAGGAGAATAAGTTATGAGTAGGTTTTACATAGATACCCAAACGATACCCTGGGAACAAATTCCTTGGCCCAAGGTCGAGGCAGTTGTTTTTAGACTCCAAACCAGGATTTACCAAGCTTCTCGCTCCAACAATATGGACAAGATGCGTGCTCTACAATTTAGACTTATACGAAATCTACATGCCAGACTTTTAGCCGTAAGACAAGTTACACAGGAGAACCAAAGGAAAAAGGACCCTGACATTTACAACAAGTTGGTGGCCTCAGGGTCACAAAAAATAGAGATGGCAAGAGGTCTTCAATTGGATGGAAAGGCTACGCCCATTCGTCAAATAATAATATCGAAGCCCCAGGAAGAAGAAGAGCACCCCGGAAAACTACAAGCAAAAAAAAAATATAGATTTTGTTGCGCCTTTTCTGCACTAGGCGCAACAAAACGTAGAGTCAATCAGGCACGCTTTGCGCCTGGAAAATGTAAAGCAAAAAACAATCTATATTTTTTTTTTCGAACTAAACTTTGCGTCTTTTCATCTCTTTGGCCTATCTGTGTTATCGAAGACAGAGCAAAGCAGGCTTTGGCCAAAATGGCCCTAGAAACTGAATGGGAAGCCCGCTTCGAACCCAATTCTTATGGATTCAGACCCGGACGAAGCTGTCAGGATGCCATCAAAGCCATATTCTTAGCTATTCGAGTCAAGCCTAAGTATGTGCTGAACGCGGACATTTCCAAATGTTTCGATCGCATCAACCACAAAGCCCTCTTAGACAAACTGAAAACTCTGCCTAATTTAGCCAAACAGGTCAAAGCCTGGCTTAAAGTCGACCTCATGACCGGATTAGGAAATAATGCTCAGTACATGGAAAGGGGCACCTATGGCGTGATCTCCCCACTGCTAGTCAACATTGCTCTCCATGGGATGGAAATAGCTTTAACAGAGTGGTCACTGAGAGCATATCCCAAAGAACCAACTCCGATACTGGTTAGATATGCCAACGACTTCGTTGTACTTCACCAATCCAAGGAGGTCATAGAACAAGCTCAGGCATTCCTGAGGGAATGGTTAAAGTGCATGGGACTAGAATTGCACTCAGATAAGATCCAGATAGTCAACACCGGATCCGGGTTCCAATTTCTAGGGTTTTCAATTAATCATATCTGGAAATGGGGCAAAGTTAGAACTTTAATAACTCCGTCTCGTGAGTCTCGCCGGAGATTTCTCGAAGATATTCGACGGGCCATTCAATTTTCAAAAGGAAAAGCAGCCTACCAACTTATCATAACCCTGGTACCCAAAATAGTGGGATGGGGCAACTACTTCAAATACTCTGAATGCAACAATATATTTCGAAGATTAGACCATGATATCTTTCAAAAGATCCGAGCATGGGTATACCGACGGCACCCGACATGGGGTCGTGATAAAATCAAACAAAAATACTTCCCCGAAAAGAAAAGCTGGCTCTTCGAAGGAAAAGTATACCAAGATAACTGGATTTTGTACGACTCTTACACAACGGCCTTTGGGATAAAAAAAGAATATTACCTGGTCAAACTGAGTTGGATAGCTAGCCACAAGCACATTAAGGCAAGACAAGATAAGAGCCCAATAAAATGAAAAGCCGCGTGAAAAAAGAGCGCAACAGCAAAAAAATCTAGATTTTTTTTGCTCTTGACTTCTCTGTTCTACTACGCACCTCCGACGGAAGTACTATCTACTGAAATAGAAAGGTTCCAAATGTGGTAACCAAAATGCTGAAGGGCTCTTTATTACATCGCCCAAACATGTTAGAAAATCACGAGGGCATAAAAGTAGAGCACATTAAAGTGAAATCCTTGTGTGTTCGTAGAAAACTTATGGACAAGCACTGCCATGTTGAAAACAAGCGAGAAGACGTAAAAATTCTGAGAGGAGCCGTATGAGGCGGAAGCCTCACGTACGGTTTTGAAGCCAAGCCGTTCCATCGCTGGAACGGCTTAGGGACCGATATGATGATTGGTTTAGGTACCAATTTTTGGGCTAATTCCCTTTTCATACTACCAAAGAATGAAATTCTTGCCGAATCCGAGTTTGCTACTCCAACAATTATCAAACTAATTCCTATTTTGTTTAGTACTTTAGGTGCTTTTATGGCATATAATATAAATTTTGTAGCAAATCCATTAATTTTCGCTTTGAAAACAAGTACTTTGGGTAATCGATTATATTGCTTTTTAAATAAGCGCTGGTTTTTTGATAAAATTTTTAATGACTTTATAGTTAGGTTCTTTTTGCGTTTTGGATATGAAGTTTCATTTAAAGTTTTAGACAAGGGTGCTATTGAAATCTTGGGGCCTTATGGAATTTCGTACACATTTCGAAAACTAGCCAAGCAGATAAGTAAACTTCAAAGTGGTTTTGTTTATCATTATGCTTTTGTAATGTTGATTGGCTTAACCATATTTATTACCATAATAGGTCTGTGGGATTTTATTTCTTTTTGGGTAGATAATCGATTGTATTTTATTTACATAGTGAGTTTTTTATTTATTCATTTTGAAAAAGACATTAGCACGAACTAAAGGGGCATACTTCCTTATATAATACCATGAAACTTTAAGGGACGCAATGATAAGCCAGTGCTACGCCCTTTTTTCGGCTTCGCTGAGAGGGAGGGCTGAGGCCCGACGAAGCCTAACAAGCAAAAAAAAATCTATTTTTTGGAGCCTAAGCTATGCTTTGCGGTCTAGCTACGATAAGTCATAAAAAAAATGGGTCCTCGAATAAAGGACGTAATTACTTTGGGTCTATGAGGAATCTGAAGAAGGGAAAGAAAAAAGTAAAGGTTGGAATGATGGAATGATAGATCGAAGAAAAGAAAATGAAAAAAACCATAAAACGAAAAAAAAAATTTTCGGCTTTTTTTATCCCCCTCGACCGTGACTGGAGCCATCCGGTCATAGTAGCAAGCCCTAAAGCATTGGGCAAAGCAGCGAAAGGCGAAGCATGCAATTACATAGTATGCGCGTATAAAAGCTCATCAAGTTATGCAATTATTGCGGGCCTTATGTATATAAGTGCCGGGGGTTATGATGATATACCCATAGGGCCGCTATGGCCGGAAAGCCGAGAAGAAATGTGGACCCGCGGCCTGCGAAGAGAGTTGCGTCCTCGGGATCTTTTGGAAAAAGAGTAAACATTTATGTTACAATTTTTAGCCCCATTTTATTCCAATCTCAGTGGTCTTATTCTGTGTCCTTTGTTAGGAAGCATTATTCCTTTTGTTATCCCTGATCCCAGAATACGACTGATACGAAGTATTGGTTTGTGCACCTCTTTGATTACTTTTTTATATTCCCTTCTTTTTTGGATACAATTTGATAATTCTACAGCTAAATTTCAATTCGTGGAAACCATTCGATGGCTTCCTTATTCAAACATAAATTTTTATATAGGTATAGATGGTATCTCTTTATTTTTCGTGGTCTTGACCACATTTTTAATTCCTATTTGCATTTTAGTAGGTTGGTCCAGTATTAAAAGTTATAAAAAAGAGTATATGATAGCATTTCTAATTTGTGAATCTTTCATGATTGCTGTGTTTTGCATGCTGGATCTCTTACTATTTTATGTTTTTTCCGAAAGCGTTTTAATCCCTATGTTGTGCGGAGCTGAGCATCTGATATTCGCGGCGCGAAGCGCCGCCTCTGCAGGAGCCTTGTGCAGTAAACCCTTCCGGGCGATCTGAAGACTAGTAGGTCCCGCGAAGCTTTCGGAGAAGGGTAGTCTTGTGTGTAAGCATAGCTTTTTGGTTGAACCCGTCGGATGACCTATTTGGGATTGGGGGGTACTTTAAATGGGTACTTTGCAAAACTTCACTCTGCCTACTCGGATATTGTATAAACATGCAGGAAAGGGTGCTCCTAGGCAGGGAAGAATGGAGTTTTGCTGCGAAAAACAGTTTTCGTGAAGTCTAGGGGGTGCAGACACACTTGCGCGAATTACGGGTGACGGCTACAAGGGTGGTGGAGGAAAAAAAGTACCCGACGCCCGGGGATGGACATAAATTTGTTAACTACCTATTGAGCTGACAAGGATAATCGTCCTGGTCTTGAAAGAGGACCTCAGGTCAATTCCTCTGTCGGGAAGTGATTGGCGAGGCCGCGGGATGAGTCGCTGGAACAAGAAAGGAGACCGAAATAAAAACATATTTTAGAACTACAAGCCAAAAAAGGCGTAAAGCCCTTTCTGCAAAAATCTATATATTTTTTTTTTGCTTGGCTTTTCTTTTCGGCTCATCCGCTATTTCGAGAGGGAGCCGTATGACGCGAGAGTGTCACGTACGGTTCTTTGAGAAGGGTGTGGGTACCTACAGGAGCTTTTTCTTGACCCATTTATCATGGGGGAGATAAAGCCGAGGGCCTATCATCCCTTACTCTCCTATTATCATAGGGGTATGGGGTTCTAGACAAAGAAAAATACAAGCAGCATATCAGTTTTTCTTATATACTTTACTTGGATCTGTCTTCATGCTCTTAGCCATTTTATTCATTTTTTTCCAAACAGGAACCACTGATTTACAAATATTATTAACCACAGAATTTAGTGAGCGGCGCCAAATATTGCTATGGATTGCTTTTTTTGCTTCTTTTTCCGTAAAAGTGCCTATGGTACCAGTTCATATTTGGTTACCCGAAGCTCACGTAGAGGCACCTACGGCTGGATCTGTAATCTTGGCAGGAATTCTTTTAAAATTAGGAACCTATGGTTTTTTAAGATTTTCCATACCCATGTTTCCTGAAGCGACACTTTATTTTACTCCTTTCATTTATACTTTAAGCGTTATTGCTATTATATATACTTCCTTGACTACAATAAGACAAATCGATCTGAAAAAAATTATTGCCTACTCTTCAGTAGCTCATATGAATTTTGTTACTATTGGTATGTTCAGTCTAAACATACAAGGAATTGAAGGTAGTATTTTACTTATGTTAAGTCATGGACTGGTTTCTTCAGCCCCTTTTTTATGTGTTGGTGTTTTATATGACCGACATAAGACTCGACTTGTTAAATATTATGGAGGTTTAGTTAGCACCATGCCAATGTTCTCTACAATTTTCTTATTTTTTACTTTAGCCAATATGAGTTTACCCGGTACTAGCAGCTTTATCGGAGAATTTCTTATTTTAGTAGGAGCTTCCCAAAGAAATAGCTTAGTGGCCACATTAGCGGCACTTGGAATGATTTTAGGCGCAGCTTATTCTCTTTGGCTATATAATCGTGTGATTTTTGGGAATTTCAAACTCAAATTCCTCCAAAAATTCTCCGATTTAAATAGAAGAGAAGTTCTAATATTTTTCCCTTTTATTGTCGGAGTTATTTGGATGGGTGTTTACCCCGAAATTTTCCTAGAGTGTATGCATACTTCCGTAAGTAACTTAGTGCAACATGGAAAATTTGATTAAAAAACATAAAAAAAAGGTTTGAAGAAATGTTTGAACATGATTTTTTAGCGCTTTTCCCAGAGATCTTTCTTATTAACGCAACCATCATTTTGCTTATTTATGGAGTTGTATTTAGTACCTCTAAAAAATATGATTATCCACCATTAGTGTGTAATGTTAGTTGGCTTGGTTTACTTAGTGTTGTGCGCCTAGGAGGGCGCGTTTGGGAAGACGGACGAAAGTTGAAAACAATCGCTCGGGTAGACTCCCTAACCTTATGTGGGATCAGACCGCAGGGAACCATAGCATGGGTACTATCCGCGTTTCGTCGCAAGTACAATCGTACGCATAGGAGTAAGGTAATTTCCCCCAACGAAAGGCGGGGCCGGAAGGCACGTGGGCTCGAACGCTACTCACGTGCGAGCAACCCTCCGGACGTAACTGTAATGAACGGAAAAAGTAGTACACGTAACTAAACGACAAGCAAACGGCCAAACGCGCAAACTAGGGATCATCCAAATGGACTCTATAGGAACCGGCTTTGTTAGATAAAAGCAGGACGTAGCAATTTGCTACGATTTTCAAAAATACTTTTGAAAATCCCTTGGGGACCAAGGCTTTAGCCAAAATGTACGGGTGACAGATCCTTCCATAATGTACTCTGAGAAATACACCGGGCAATTAATGTTAAGCATACGACGATGCCCTTTAGAGTGAAAGCCTCGGAGGAAAGGGAGGTAGGTGATAATGCGCTGTACTTTCCAGACGCGGCGCGCGCGCCGCGTCTGGAAAGTACAGCAAACTCGGAAAAGCAATTGAGGATAATGTCATTAAAGAGAAAAAAAAATATTTTTTTCGCTGAGTGCTACTACTTTTAACTTCATATTAATGAAACTTCCTACGTCGGCGACCCTGAATAAAAGATTAAGGCAGTAGCTAGGTAAAACAGCGAATTTGATTAATCTACCTACGAGCGTAACCAATAAAGGAATGGAAGACAATGTGGCATAACGCCAACTCCGAAATGATCAGTGTTCTATTTTGTTCATGCAGGCCCGGCCTTAGAGGGTTTCGGTCCGTAGACCTGAAAAAGTTATCATGGACGAGCCACATGCGGGGAAACTCGCACGTGTGGTTCTGACCGGGGGGAGAAAAGCACCCTATCGGTATCTAATAACTATCTTATTGGTTGCTTCTAGCACACCTTTAACTGTTGCCAATTTATTCTATAATAATTTAATAATAGACAATTTTACATATTTTTGTCAAATCTTTCTATTAGTAAGTACGGCTAGCACTATAGTTATGTGTCTGGGTTATTTCAAAGAAGAGAGTTTGAATGCTTTTGAATCTATTGTCTTAATTCCACTTTCTACTTGCAGTATGCTCTTCATGATCTCGGCTTATGATTTAATTGCCATGTATTTAGCTATTGAGCTTCAAAGTTTATGTTTCTATGTGATCGCAGCATCAAAAAGAGACTCTGAATTTTCTACAGAAGCTGGCTTAAAATATTTTATTTTAGGTGCATTCTCCTCTGGAATTTTATTGTTTGGTTGTTCTATGATTTATGGATTTACTGGAGTCACCAACTTTGAGGAATTAGCTAAGATTTTCACTGGATATGAAATCACTTTATTTGGTGCTCAATCTAGTGGTATCTTTATGGGGATTTTATTTATTGCTGTAGGTTTTTTATTTAAGATCACAGCAGTTCCTTTTCATATGTGGGCACCTGATGTATACGAGGGTTCACCTACTCTGGTTACAGCATTCTTTTCTATTGCACCCAAAATATCTATTCTTGCCAATATGGTACGTGTTTTTATTTATAGTTTCTATGATCCAACCTGGCAACAACTATTCTTTTTTTGCAGTATTGCTTCTATGATCTTGGGAGCATTGGCTGCAATGGCTCAAAACAAAGTCAAAAGACTTTTAGCTTATAGTTCTATTGGACATGTAGGTTATCTTTTTATTGGTTTTTCGTGTGGAACCATAGAAGGGATTCAATCGCTACTAATTGGTGTTTTTATTTATGTATTAATGACCATCAATGTATTCGCCATAGTTTTAGCATTACGTCAAAATCGTTTTAAATATATAGCAGATTTAGGTGCTTTAGCCAAAACTAATCCTATTTTAGCTATTACCTTGTCTATTACTATGTTTTCATACGCAGGAATACCCCCGTTAGCCGGATTTTGTAGCAAATTTTATTTGTTTTTTGCTGCTTTAGGCTGTGGGGCTTACTTACTAGCCTTAATAGGAGTTGTTACTAGTGTTATCAGTTGCTTTTATTATATACGCTTTGTGAAAATAATGTATTTTGATACACCTAAAAAATGGATTCTATATAAACCAATGGATCGTGAAAAATCCTTACTACTAGCAATTACTTCATTTTTGATTAGTTTTTTTTTTCTATACCCTTCTCCCCTATTCTTAGTCAGCCATCAAATGGCACTAAGTCTCTGTTTGTAAATTGTATGTCTGATAAATAAATAAAATTTTTATAAGTTCAGCATAATATAATAATTGCATAATCCACAAGTTTGAATTGGATTCAAGGCTAAATTCGAGCAAGGCCACAGAGCGTAGCTTTTCGCGGGGCGCGATAAAAAAAAAGAATTTTTTTCGCAGATTGGCCGGCAGCTAAAAACAAGGCCCAAAATAGGGCATAGGCAGGCAGAAGGGCGCCAATGACTCTCCGTACCGTTTTATTTCTCCATCCTCCCGGTTGTTTCCAGCCCCATCATTTGTTATGCGAATAATGTGGGCACAACACCGGTTTCATTGCGTAGAAAGCACCCATAGGGTGCCCTCCCTACGGCCTGAATCATGACAAATGATTACAATTTGCCAACCAGCGCCTGTCATATTGGCGCGTATAATATTGGGCAACAAAAAAAATAGATTTTTGGAGGAGAAAACTGGGTAAAGAAAAACCCAAGCGGAAAAAGGGACTTGAACCCTCAACCTCAGCCTTGGCAAGGCTATACTCTACCATTAAGCTATTTCCGCTAGCTTCGACAAAACAGGACAATAAGAAAAAAGTAAGAAGGCCTTTACACTTATCAGATGTATTCTCTTAGTAGAATTTGATGGATAGGCCCATGCTTGGAAAGATTCGAACTCTCAACCCCCAAATCCGTAGTTTGGTGCTCTATCCGATTGAGCTACAAGCACAAATTTATTATTCTTAAGCACTACGTGTCATGTAGGCTGCATTATTACAAAGAAAAAACATATATATATATGAAAAAATATTTTAGGAATTGAAAAAAAAAAAAGAGATATGCTTTTTTTCACCCTATTCACTTAAGCGACGCCATACTTTGTAAATTAGGATAGTATTACCGTATTGCATTATTTTAAGGCGTTTATGCCTTCTGTGACTTGAAAAATATTATAGCACTGTAGTCAAAGTAGTCAACATTTTGACCGCAGTTATGTGATCTGGATGCATTATAACATGTTAGTAATCAAGTTTGAAAAAGAATACTTTGTTGATTTGATTAGCTTGCGTTTAGGTTTTACTGCTAAAAAAGAAAAAATATATATAGATTTTGTTTTCTTATTTATCTCAATTTATATTTATTGGCTATATCCAAAAAGCGGAAATGCAGACGTTATTAAAGGTCGCTTTTGGTGTAATATTGACCAGGTACAGAGTTTTTTTTTTGTTGAAAGCGTTATGAATTATCGTAGGTAGATGAAAAAGAAAAGTGGCGCATAAACGGGCCACAGGCCGCAAATTGTGCCACTTCTTTTTATTGCAGCGCAGCTCTGACTGACCATTTTTCTTTGAAAGAATTTTGTCCCTTTCGTCTAGGGGTATAGGACATCGTCTTTTCATGGCGAGAACACGGGTTCGAATCCCGTAAGGGATAGTCTTACTTACATATGCTCCGAGAGCCAAGCAAAATGAGCTTTCTAGTGCACGTAGGAATTTTTTGTCTAAAAAAGGAAAGGACACAAACAATTGAAAAAAGACTTTTTTTTCAGTGTCTTCGCCTTTTATTATAGTTCTTAACCATCCTCTCTTATTATTTTTTTTTGTGCCCTTATGGTTAATAAAGATCGTAGAAAGCATAGTCATGAAAGGGCGCAGGGTATAGCGGCCAAAGGCCCCATTCCCATAACGAATGAGGCATGAGAAATAGGAAAGAAAAATTTTATGCAACTTTCTAAAAAAAACCAAGTAAGTGAAATATGCCTACAATAAATCAATTGATTCGTCATGGTAGAAAGTTAAAACGGCGCACACAACGTACTCGAGCTTTAACTCAATGTCCTCAAAAGCAAGGAGTATGCCTGCGTGTTTCGACAAGAACACCAAAGAAACCTAATTCGGCTTTACGCAAGATAGCCAAAGTGCGTTTAACCAATCGAAATGAGATAATTGCTTACATTCCCGGCGAAGGCCATAATTTGCAAGAGCATTCTGTGGTTATGGTTAGAGGGGGTAGAGCGAAAGATTTGCCAGGTGTGAAATACCATTGTATTCGAGGAATTAAAGATTTGCAGGGAATACCGGGTCGACGTCGAGGCAGATCTAAATATGGTACAAAAAAACCCAAAGCTTCTATATGAATTTATTTGTCAAATCATCGAATTTCAGCTTTGTGCTTGGTTCATCCCTTGATTGGTTTCACCAATCAAAACTTTCAGAAAAGGCGGGAATGAAAAAAAATGAAAATTGGCCATTTAGCGGAAAAAATCTATTTTTTTTTTCAGAAAGCTTTTTTGCGCGTCGTTTATTGCATTGTAGATATTTATGCTATGCCCTTCCAGGGCATGCGCCATCGAGACCTAAAGATCGTGGGGCAAACACATACAATAGCTCAGACAATTTGGGCTATATCCGGGGCTTGCATAGTAAACAAAAACAATTAATAAAAAAATTGGTCCATATTTGCATGATTAATGGTAAAAAAACGAGATCTCGTGCTATTGTTTATAAAACTTTTCATTGTCTCGCTCAGCATGGCGATATATTAAGACTTTTGGTTAATGCCATAGAAAATGTCAAGCCTGTTTGTGAAGTGAAAAAGGTAAGAATTTCTGGTACTACTCAATTAGTACCATCTATTATAGCAACAAATCGTCAAGAAACCTTAGCCATTCGTTGGATGCTCGAAGCAGCAGCCAAACGACGTATGAACAAAAAAAGCATGAGCTTAGATCAATGTTTAGCTGATGAGATATTGGATGCTTCCCGAAAGATGGGGATTGCACGTAAAAAAAGGGATGATCTTCATAAACTGGCTCAAGCCAATCGTAGTTTTTCGCATTATAGATGGTGGTAAACTATTTATATTTAAAGTGGAAGAAAAAAGGGATCAGGCGACGAGGGAGGCGAAGCGCATTATTTAAAAACTTTTCTGCGCTTCGCCCCCTTTTGCCCCACTTGGGGATTGGGGGAAAGAAAAAAAAGGCCAAGCTTCGTTATGCGCTTGGCTACTCATTTATAAGGATTTCATTGCTTTTATCATAATTAAACTATTCGTCCTTTCTCAGACTCAGACATTAAGCGTCTCAGCTCAAAACAAGTTTGCCGCATCAAGGAAGGGTTGCAAGAGAGTGGGCGTAGCAAATATATATTTTTTTTGCTTGCCGTTTTTTTTTATCAAAAATTTGACCAGAAAGCTAGTAATATTCGCGTAGTTTTTTCTTTGTGCACCCTGCAGGTAGCGCACGATTATCAGCACACCGAGGCAACCAGAGACAACTTTTGTCAAGCTGCGGGGGGGGGGGAGTACCTGCGGCCTATTTGTCTCGGTAGGAGTTAGTTCCTGGGGTCCCGGGACATTCGCTTCCGCCAACAGGGAACTCTACAAGGCCGCAGGGCGCAGCAAAATATATATATATATATAGAATATTTTTTTTTTCGTAGCTTTTTGCATCCCGCGCGTTCAAAGGTCTCCGACCATTGGTGTGCATTATTTTGCGTCATCAAAAGCAAATCCAGCTTTTTATTATGGTTAATGATGACGCGCTTAAAAAGTAAAGAAGTGATGTAGCAACTGTTTTGATGCTCTTTACACCAGTTTTTTAATGAAGGTTTATAGCATCATTTAAGTAAATACAAATTAAAATAGTAAAAACATAAGCTTGTAATATAGCAACACCTAATTCCAAAGCAGTTGATGCGAATACTATCAAAAAAGGAGCAAGATGTGCTAAATACATAATACCCCCCATAGATAGCATAGTCCAAGCAAACCCGCTTAGAATCTTTACTAAACTATGACCAGCCATCATATTGGCGAATAAACGTATTCCTAGACTTAATGCACGAAAACAATAGGAGATTGGCTCAAGAAGTACTAAAAAGGGTGCTAACGACAAGGGTACTCCTTGCGGCAATAAAATACTAAAAAAATGAAGCCCATGTGTTTGAAATCCAACTATAGTGATTCCGATAAAGAGAGATAATGAAAGACCCAGGGTAATTATAAAATGACTTGTTACTGTAAAACTATAGGGTATCATACCAATCAGATTACAAAATAATAAAAAAGTAAAAGTAACAAAGATTAGAGGAAAAAAGCGTTGTTTCATCGAAGAAGGACCGCTTATTTGTTCATTTACCAAGTTAAGCACAAAATCATAAAGAATTTCCACAAAGGATTGCCAAGCATTTGGTACTAAGTGTCCTCCATTTAAAGTAACGAAATGGACTAGAAGCAATACTAAACTGATAGTTAATAGCATAAACAAAGATGAATTGGGTCGGTAGGGGAAAAAAATACTTTTTTTTTGCTCCATTTAAACCTTGAGCCTAAGTAAGGTTTAAAGCCGTTCCCCTCCTATAGAACCGTACGTGATAGTCTCCCATCATACGGCTCCCCTCTCCTCGGGACCGGCCAAAGGTTCAATAGAGGCTTTATTTCGGCAGCCATCTTCAAAAAAGTATTTTTTTTTTACTTGGCCGAAGAGAGCCAGGACTACATGCCTCGCCACTTATTTTGTGGGAGGTTTTCCATCCATCCTCGAGCGCATTCCACAGTATCCTGGGTACTCGCCCCCATAGCCGTCACCCCAGTTGATCCACCCTACCCGCGCGTTCTGTCTAGGATTCTCTAGGCTCAACCGGCGTGTGCCGGCGTGAACATGGTTTGTATCCTGACCCAGGGGCTTCCTTTCACCGTTTACCATCGGCTATTTGAGTAGATCAGTCCTCATATTCGTCTCCCTTCCAAAAGAGCGGCCATCCTCGAGATTCGTAAACCTATCCTGTACAGAACACTTTCCTGACTCCACGGCATCGAAGTAAACGGGAGTTGGATTATCGTCTAAAACCCCGACGAAGTGTTTACACCATCGAGTAGTGGGCGCGAGCTCCGCACGTAAATGAAAGATAGAAATTTCCTATATGAATAGGAATTAATGGAATAATTGCAAATTGTTCTAGCGGACTGCAAGCCATGATGAATTCTCTTTTTCTTATTTTAGCGCAAGGCGAAACCAAGAAGTTGCTTCGTTGCTTGACGCTTTTCGAGGCAAAGTCTTGAGAAAAAATAAAAAAATATTTTTATTTCTTTCGGCCTTTTTTCATATATATATTATATATGAAGAAATACCTCGAAGCCAAGCTTGATTTGCCCTACATTCGCGCAGCGAATAGAGTGTTAATTTATATTTATGTTTTTTTTTTCTTAAATAATGAATGGTAACTTTTTGGAAAAAAGGGAAGGCGAAGCATAATCAAATGGATTTGAAGAGCTAAAAAAAATATTTTTTTCACTTTTATGCATTTTAGAATATATATAAAAAAAAATCTATATATTTTTGTGCGCCTAGATTTTTTGTTGGTTTGCTGCGCGCCTTTCTTCTATAAGCTAATGGACAAAGTATGCGTGATTTTGTGCCATCTATGTTTGTTCTAGAAGGAAATAAAACTCAAAGTTTCTAAGCCTCTCCTTGCCCCAATTCCATAAGTTGGGGTCGAAGACCCCAACCATGTGCTTTCCAATATTTGGTTAAGAAGCAAAAGTGAAAAGCGCTCATTTACATAGCTAATTTATGAATCGTTTTGTACGAAAACAACTCGAAGCGGTTTCAGCTCCGAGAACCTCCGGTGATGCAAGGTTCAAGAATGTCTCCTTAAGGGCACAAGGAATAAAGTTTAGAAATAAAGATGGTCATTAATTATCATACATGATGAATTTGCTTTATGCGAATTCAAAATCGAAAAATAATCTACGGATTTCACGGGCGAAAGATAGTTTTGTATCTAACTATGCGCAAAGTTCGCCATGCATTTACTATTACGATATATCGAGATTTATCTACTCGACTGACGAGAACCTGAGACACTTTTTATTTATGATGTCGTTTCACGAAGCCTTCTAATGAGTTATGTCCAAAGCGGGGGGAGGCGGATAAGAAAAAAAATACATATTTTTTTTTGCTTCCTGTTGCACTTTATAACCGAAGGCTTCTTTCGTATCGAGAGCGCTCTTATTTCGCACCCCTTCCTCTGCTCCAGCGGGATCTCTTTCTTATGGGGCTCTTTTTTTATGCTGTGTACATGTGTTGGCTTTAGTTGTTTTTTTGCTTGGTTTGTGTTTGCTCGCATCATCTGGAAAAGAGATGATGCGTAGAAAAAAATATATAGATTTTTTTTTCATTGTTAAAGCAAATGATAAAAGGGACTTAGTAAAATAACCATGATACTTTTTTCTGTTTTTTCGAGCATTGCTTTAGTCTCTAGTGTTATGGTAATACGTGCTAAAAATCCAGTCCATTCTGTTTTATTTTTTATCTCAGTTTTTTTCAATACTTCGGGTTTACTTGTTTTGTTAGGTCTTGACTTCTTTGCTATGATTTTTTTAGTGGTTTATGTAGGAGCTATTGCCGTTTTATTTTTATTTGTAGTTATGATGTTAAATATTAAAATAGCAGAAATTCATGAGAATGTATTGCGTTATTTACCTGTAGGTGGTATTATTGGAGTCATTTTTTTGTTGGAAATTTTTTTCATTGTAGATAATGATTACATTCCAATATTACCAACGAAATTGGGTACAACTTATTTAACATATACAGTTTATGCTGAAAAGCTACAAAGTTGGACTAATTTGGAAACATTAGGCAATTTACTTTATACCACCTATTTTGTTTTGTTTTTGGTTTCTAGTCTCATTTTATTAGTAGCCATGATTGGAGCTATAGTACTTACTATGCATAAAACTACTCAAGTCAAAAGACAGGACGTGTTCCGACAAAATGCTATAGATTTTAAAAATACTATCAAAAAAATCAGAGATATTTGAGGGCTTCAGTTCTCTGAAGCCATTAAGAAGCGTACAAAAAAAAAGTATATATACTTTTTTTTTTTCGCTGTGCCTTTTCAATCTCTGCTTTTCTTTCGCACAAAGCAAAGAAAGCGGGTAAACCCCCGGAAAGCTAACGTTTTCCGGGACTAAAGTCCTTCGTAAAGCCAATAATAAATGTGGGGCGAAGAAAATAGAAGGTAAGTAAAAAAAAATAGAGATTTTTTTGACGTATGCCGGGGCGGACGACTTAAGTCCTACTTTACATTTTAGTGATCGAAGAATCGACAAGTAAACAAATTTTCTATTTTGTGAAATAAATTGCTGCGTGCTGCAACCGCCAAAAGGCGTGGGGCGGAACAGCAAATAGGAATAAAGGTGGTGGCATGACGGCTCGTTTTCTTTTCCAAGTTACTGCATTGCCCTTGATGCATTTATCTCTTCTATTCAATCCAAACCCCTTTACTGCAACTTTTGCCTTTATGGCCAAAGGCGCGAAGCGCAGCCAAATATTTTCTATTTTTGTGTGTTCTTTTTCTAAGAGTTCCGCGGTTAGCGCAAATAACTGTTGAGTGCACTGAATATATTGATACAGGATTTAGCTTTTTACTATGGTATTGTTCAGAGCATGTCTAAACAACTACCTTACCTTTTTTATTTGAAAACAAATTTAGAATACGCAGCATACTATAGATTATGCCCAAGTTAGGCCTCAGATGGATAAATCTTATGGTTAAACGCAATTGCTTCGGGTTTTTTTAGCTCCTATCTATGTAAGTACAGCATGGTCAAGCTATCGAGCATAAAGCATGTAAATTTTTCATGTGTTTCAAGGCGCGCCTAGCTTTTAATTCCGAACCATGGGTCTACTCCATGGCGTAGCATCTAATTACTATGTTATTGCAGAACTGAATCAAAGCCAAGTGGTTTTTCCATTATATGAATAATCAACAAGTTGCATAATCTGCTACTTTGAATTCCTTTAAGCATTGTATTGGTTTAACTGTTTGTTTCCAAGAGGTTGATTATACTTATTAAAGCAAATAACCAAAGCCTTTGTAGGCTCTGTTTTTTCCATATGATGGCACATGGTTAACGGGAGATTAATACTGATCATGTAGAACAGATTCAGTTGCGCGAAGCACTCATAATGCATGATGCATCGTGTTTAGTTTGCTTGTAGTTATCAAGTTACGCGCGTAGGCGGATAAACTGGCTATACTCGATTGCTTTGCCGGGGGCTGCGTTCCTCACTGGCGGATCGCGGAACGGTTACTGGCACGTGCTATGAACGCAGCCCCCGGGGCTCACTTTTTCTTTAAAAAGGAACGCCCTATTTTATTCGGCAGGCGTAATTCCCAGACTGAAGGCCCAGGGGCCCTTTTTACTTAAGAATTAAGCTTAAATTCTTTTTCTATTTTTTTTGATTTTTATTCGATAATGAGCTCTGAAAAAAAAGTGGGTAAATTTGGGCTTGAAGCGGGGCGGCTTGGCAAAATAAATATATATATGCCGCACTATGCGGTCTGGTGCTCTCAGTGTTAAAATCATCAGCAATGGCGTCAGAGTTTCCATAGTACAATGAATTGGAAGTGAAACAATCAGTTTTTTCACCATTATACAGTTATGGTACGAATTGGGTCTTCATAAAAAAAAATATTTTTTTTGGTTTATGCCATCATAGTTGTTCAATTATGCTAGTTTTGAATACCAAACAAGAGCCGCGTGTTTGAAAATCTTGCAAGCACTTTGAGGAGGAGCATTTCGAAGGCTTAAGTTTGACTCAATAACTGCGATGTTAAGAATTTGTTGAAAAAGGTTTTGGGAACTCCTACCACAAACCCATTGGTTCAGATAGCAACTTGGGAGAAGACAACAATGCTGTTAGGGAATCCTTGAGTCTGAATGTAGAGGCTTGGGTTACTAATAAATGAATTCAAGGAATTGGCAAACTACAAAGGAAAATATGAAAAAGCCTTGTAAGTCGTGAGTACACTCCAATAGACGACTATATAATCTTAGACCTTCAAAACGTAGCCGAACTTTATATAATATAATAAAAAGGAGTTGTTGACGCGGTCTATTGGCCACCCCTCGTGACGGAAAACCCATTTGCTTCGGTTTACGCCTTCTATCCTCAATCCTATCAATTGGTCATTCTAGCCAAAGCGGCCTTGCGATGGAACCCAGACCCCACCGTCTATAATAAATAGTTTATTTTCATGATTATTTTGGCTTTTTATAAGGGTAAGGTAGACTATAAAGCCCTGCGACTAAAAGTAGACTTAATAGGTAATAATCTGGGACTTCAGTACCCTCAACGTTTAGAGCTTAGGAAAGTGTTACGCATAGATGAAAAAAGAAAAATAATCTTATTATCTTTATTTAGCGTGGAATCTTAGGTTTAAAGTTTAAAATATTTTCTATTTTAAAGGTTGTTTAAATAAAATTACATAAAACAACCACACAAAGTTTTCATAATTCTCTGTCATTTTGGCAAAACGAAAACCTGTAAAGGCTATTAAGATAGCTGATAATGCCATAGGCGCTTTTCCTGTGGCGGGGTACTTGGTTGTACGTGCACAATTTAAATAAAGCGAATGCATTAGAATTGTGAGAGAAACGCCTAAAATTGGAAAAGCTAAAGTTCGATTATCAGACTGATAAAGCTAAAAACACGGATCAGCTTTTAAGAAAGGCTGAAGAGCGTTAAATGAAAGAAATTAATGCTTGTTGGTTGGATAGTAGAAAAAAGAAGTACTGATGAAGAATGAACAGCCACGTCTAGATGATGCTGTTCAGCGTGTAGTAGAAGCTAAATACAACAAGCTGCAAGCTAAGGGTCTTTGCGCGATTTCGAGATCAGTATGCGGGACAGATGATGATAGAAGAAAGGCCACAAGTATCATAGGCAGACCTTCAACAGACACCTAACAAAAAATTACCACCTAAATTATCTATTAAGTACCCTGTCCCAAACGCCCTGCGGCCTTCGTTTTTATAAGATATGAAGATATTTTTGTTTTTTGAAGAGCCATCGGGAACTCAGGTTCTTTTATTTATCGAGTTTAGCAAGTATATCTTTCTTAGGATTTAAGTCCTATTAATTTGAACGTAGAGTTTTATGATGCGAAACTATAACCTACGGGGTGGGTTTAATCTTAGATCTTTTTCTTTTCTGGGTTCTTATGGGATTATTACCGCGGGTTTGCCTATCCTAATGGGCGTCTAACAAAAAAATCTATTTTTTTGTTAATTGGCCCTTTTGTGGCGCCTGTTGAGGGGCTGAAGTAGTTCTGAAAAAAACAAGAATATACCAAATGAGTTTGAAAAATACATGGCTATTTCCAATTGCTTATTGTGACGCTGCGGAACCTTGGCAATTAGGATTTCAAGACGCAGCAACACCTATGATGCAAGGAATAATTGAGTGCGCCTAGATATATCATCACGGTTGCAGAGCTCTGCTCCAACTCTGCCACATCTGCTCAAGCTGGCTATCGCCAGGATGTGAGCTACACAGGTGGGGCATCCTTAGCAATAAGATTGCCCCGAAAGCATCATGTGAAACTCGCAGAACATTGAGACTGCCCTCACTAGGATGCTTCGACAAAGCATAAGGAAAGATCAGGATAACAAACTTGATACGTGAATCTAGTCCATCCAATTCCGGGTCGTATGTCTGAAGCAGAATATCAAGGCATACGCGTGGATAGTAAGCCTGCAAAACGGCCGAACTCGCGCTCGATATCAATTGCGAACACAGGACTTGAGTCCCCACGTGGCACTCTATACAGGAATAGCCCGAGAAATCAGGCATTCACGCAAGGATCTAACCCTTTAAAATTCGTGATGGTGGAAGCTGGGGAACTAACTCCCTGTACAGGGAGAATTCAGAGATCCCGTAGTAAGAATGCATAGTTTTAGCTATTAAGGGGATCAACCTAAGACCGTTTCGTATCCTCTCTGATGTACATAAGGGGCTTTGAAAAAAATATATCTATTTTTTCCCGTGTCCCTATCTCAGTTAAAGAGCGAGTGAAAGCCTGTAAATGCAAGGATGAAGCATACAATGGACTGTTACGCGCTCAACGATACCATCATCTTAGCTACGTGTTACGAAGCAATCAGTCTATAGCCTCGATGATGTCACTGCGCAATAGTTTGTGAAATAAAGTGAGAGAAAAAAAAATATATATATTTTTTTTGCTTGCTTCTGTGCAAGTTTCCCTGCTGACTGACTGTTTAACACATGCCCACTTTGTTCGCTTCGCGAACAAAGAAAGGTGCGCGTAGCGCCGTTACGTTTCATATTTTGTTTCGGAGAAGGGGGCAAAGCATGCTTCTTCGCCCCTCCTCAGGCTGAGGTTCGAGGTAGCGAGCTTTATGACGGAAAACTGTCACGTATGGTTCTGAGGGCAGACACCGAGCGCTGACCCCTATCTTACATCATGATATTTTTTTCTTCCTAATAATTATTTTGATCTTTGTATTATGGATGTTGGTTCGCGCTTTATGGCATTTTCACTATAAAAGAAATCCAATTCCAGAAAGGATTGTTCATGGAACTACTATAGAGATTATTTGGACCATTTTTCCTAGTATTATTCTGATGTTTATTGCTATACCATCTTTTGCTTTATTATATTCAATGGACGAAGTAGTAGATCCAACAATTACTATCAAAGCTATTGGACATCAACGGTATTGGAGTGCGCCCTTTCACGAGAATGACGGAAGTGCAACGAAATGCACCGGACTGGTTCTATGGTCTGCAAAGCTTCTGGCTTACCAAAAGAAAGATGAGCCAAAATTCTTCTTCGTTTGACGTTGAAAGACTGAAGGGACTACAGCATGCCAGAAACGGGAAGTGAAGGTTAAACTTATAGACTGAAAAGACTCCCCCAGCTAATAGGCCTATGGTTCCATTCTTTAAGTCGCTGGAGGTACACATTCCTTTTCTCGGTGTAGGCAATATACAAGAAATAGACTGCTCAGCCTGCAATGTCCAATAACAGCGCTGAAGTATTGAATCTATCAGCACCACAGCCAGTGGTATACGACTTCGAATCTAACAGGCCCGGCCCCGTTATTTTTTGGAATAGGGGATCCCCTAACGTTGGCAACAACCACGGTAATGGCAAAACTGCCGGAAGAAGAAGAACGAGCCTCTCTGAGGCTTGCTCTTCTTCTTTGGGGACGGAGGTCCTCCAGTAGGTAACATCAAGAACAAGAACTTTACCGAAGGGGACCAGCGCTTATACTGGACCGGAGTCTCGGCCGCTCGCAAGGAACGTCGGGCAATTTCGGCGAAAACTCAAGGGTCACAGAGGATTTACTTACGGTGGAAATGTTAATATTTTAGTCTCTTTAACCTGATAAAGAGTTACAAAACTGCATATCGCAAGATCAAATTAAAATTTGGGAACATTACTTCAGGAGTCGGCGAGTCCACTCTCGACGATTCAGGGCGTGACCCGTCTTATCATCATCGAGAAAATGAAGGACAGATCCTTTCAGTTCCAAGCAACCGGTAAGTTTTTTTGGAACATCAATAAGTGCTAGGAACAAAAAGTAAACGGAAAGCCTATTGCTATAAAACAATGAGCAAGGACATAAGGCCGGGGGATTAATAAATAAAGCATGGGTTCACTGGGTCATTCCTACAACTTGGACTATCACCCCTTTTTTCGAAGGTTTCACTTATTGAACAAAGGATAACTAGATTGGATTCGTTTTATGTGGTTAACTATGCAGTAAGGTCCCATACTTTTTTTTTTTTTATATGATCTGCGTCTTGCTTATAAAACTACTGAAATTGCGGAAGCACATTATTACAGACATATCAACAAAAAAAGGGCCAAAGTTTTGACCTTGAAAGGTTTCACTAAGATCCTGGCTCAATAAAACAAGAAGCAGACCCCTGATAACGCCACCCGAAGATCCACCGTAGAGAGTATATTACGTTTTATCCCTGGGTGGGAAAGAACTAGACATTCTACTCTCCGAGTTTTAATGGGCGTGGAGAGCTGTCTGCGGGGAAACTTGCAAGTACAGTTTGGTGGGAGGCGTATGGGCCCTTGGGACCAAGGACTGGCCGTCGACCCAACCTTATGAGTATTCAGACTATAACAGTTCTGATGAACAGTCACTAACTTTTGATAGTTATATGATTCCGGAAGATGACTTAGAATTGGGTCAATTGCGTTTATTAGAAGTAGACAATCGAGTAGTTGTACCAGCAAAAACTCATCTACGTATGATTATAACATCCGCTGATGTACTTCATAGCTGGGCTGTACCCTCCTTAGGTGTAAAATGTGATGCTGTACCTGGTCGTTTAAATCAGACTTCCATTTTTATTAAACGAGAAGGAGTTTACTATGGTCAGTGCAGTGAACTTTGTGGAACTAATCATGCGTTTATGCGTGCGCCCGAATAAATAGGCCGACTGCTGAGCCCACTCTGGCTCAGTCGCACTTTCTCGAACAGGGCAAACCTGGGTGCGAGCTACCCAAAAAAGCTATCATAGTAATATCATGGCTAGAGCAGTAGGGAAAAGCCGGGGATCGATGGGCCTGCCCCCATTAGGGCTCCCCGGGAAAGCAGAGGATATGGTTAGGATAACGAGCTTGAAACGCGGAGCCCGTCTTAAGCTGGACCGAACGTCCCAAGCAGGATATAGCGGCGAGCGAGTGGTTAGTAGACCAATAGTGTCAAAACCGCAGTTGATGGCATTAGCTTTTGCGGCACTCGAGAAACCACGGGGCACTCCATACGGAGCAAGTCCGAGAGATCAGACGCCCGCGCAAGGACCTAAATTCTCACTAGAAGGTAAAACCTAATTCGGACCTATGGAAGTCGGGGCTAAGCATCCCCATGACAGTATCGTGAGGGAGTTCAGAGGCCTCATAGTATTACAGGCCTGTTCAGGTCATGCGAAGGGGGCCAATCCAAGATCGTATTTTTCCTTTACTAAGACAACAGGAGCTCTCAACAAGTCTATACGCTAGTTTACGCTCAAGTTAAACTGGACAGATCTTGTTCGTCTCCCGACAGCCATATAAGTAAAGATGTACACTACAGAAGCAAACACGGCAGATACTACCGATTCACCCGAATATTGAGCGATCCTTTGTCTAGTACGAGGCTATTTGAAGAAAGCAAAAAAAAATGACACCGAGATCTGTAAGGAATACTCTTCATAAAAAAAAAACCCAGCCCATTTAGTAAATAAGCCAAGCAAAAGTCATTTCTTTTTCACACCACCGGAAATACCTAAGCCAAGCGAGATCGGAAGGAGGGCAACAGCATCGTGTAAAAAAACTGCTGGAGGTCATCTTTTTTGCCTATTTTATTTGGTCGCCCGCGCGGATTTCGGCCCCACAGAGGAGGCCAAGGATATGTTCCAATTAAACGCGGGCCCGCTAAGGGCCGAAGGCCATAAAGGTTTTTAAGTCTGAGCAATTAGCGCTCCCGCGTTCAATTGTAGATGCGAGCTGGGGCGTCAAAGTTGACCCGCTCGGGGTTATTTCGATTGTGTACCATTTGTAGATCCAATCGGGGAGATATGCATAGAGGTGAGAGACGTGAGAGCTAAAATTCGCTCGGGAAATGTTACCTATGACCAGTGTAGGTACGAAACTGCTGTGTGGACAACAAATACCACGACGCCGCCAACAGTGACTTGTGGGCTGCGGCGCAGATGAAAATACTGAGAACTCTAACTATTGTGGAGAAGGTTGCCTAAGGTCCAAGGTTAAGATCTAGGAAGGTGAGCAGTACGAGCTGAAAGGCTCCCATACTGTTCGGAGGGCAGGGGCTTTTCCTGACCCCTATCCATTGTTGTAGAAGCTGTTTCTTTGGATGATTATGTTTCTCGGGTATCAAATAAATTAGACTAAAAAGCAAACACAGGACGAATTATGAGTGTCTCTCAAAAGCATCCTTATCATTTAGTAGATCCAAGTCCATGGCCTCTTTTAGGTTCATTGGGAGCTTTGGCAAGCACCATTGGTGGTGTTATGTACATGCACTCTTTTACGGGAGGTGGAACACTTCTTAGCTTAGGCTTGGGAATGATCCTATATACTATGTTTGTATGGTGGCGCGATGTTATACGTGAATCCACTTACGAAGGACATCATACATTTGTGGTCCAATTAGGACTTCGCTATGGTATGATTTTGTTCATCGTGTCTGAAGTCATGTTTTTTTTAGCTTTCTTTTGGGCTTTTTTTCATTCTTCTTTGGCACCTACGGTAGAAATTGGAGCTATTCGGCCCCCCAAAGGAATTGATGTGTTAAATCCTTGGGGAATTCCTTTTCTAAATACCCTTATTCTACTTTCATCTGGAGCTGCCGTGACTTGGGCTCATCATGCTATATTAGCTGGATTCAAAAAACAAGCTGTTTATGCTTTAGTAGCTACCAGGCGACCGTCAGATTACCAAGGAAACTTTTTGATTACCTCTCGTAATCATACCATTGCTGATGCTCGCAATGAGACGGATGCAACTTACCATTTAAACCAACTGGGACAATAGCATGTTGCAAAAGGAAAGGACAGGGTTGACCAACTCTAGAGAACTTTTCCGACCGTGTCTTGGAAATATAGCCGAATGGGTCATTCATGAATGTGAGGTGTTTATGAGACACTAACTCGAGCGTGTTCGGTCAAGTTATTGATCAATCAATAATATTACAGCGCTATCTTCTCCATGGCAGAATGGTAGCCTGCCCGTGGCAGAGCAGGAGGAGGTCCCAATTTCAATATGAAACAAAAACACTGGAAGCACGGCTGTTTTTCTGTTCGAACTAGCACTATTAGTTGGAGATCCTATGTGTTTTCATGTAAGTATAAGAGTACCTTGGTAGTACCGGTGAACTCGATAGCCATGATCCGGCTATCCGGGACGGAGGACTCGTAGTATCCGCCTACTCGAAAGAGAGCTGGCAACAGTAAAGCACTTGACTCGATCTTATTCGTTTAAGGGCAAAACGAGAAGGAGTCTAAATCACTGTACATAAATGAAAATCATTTATGTACTTTACCTGATTGACACGGGAAATCTGACTTCATGTCTGAATAGAATTAAGCCTAAGCCTTTATAAAGGACTACGTGCCCTATGGAGTAAAAAATCAGGTTGGTGAGCCGTGTGATAGGTAACTATCTCGCACGGTTCGGAGAGCACTTTATTATGTCAGATGAGTAAACGGCGACCCGTACGGCTCTATGAAGTAACTTTTGACTCTAACATTTTGCTGGCTCTAGTCTTCACCGGGTTTCAAGGAATGGAATATGTAGAAGCACCTTTCACTATTTCCGATGGTATTTATGGTTCTACCTTTTTCTTAGCCACAGGGTTTCATGGTTTTCATGTCATTATAGGTACCATTTTTCTAATAATATGCGCTATTCGTCAATATCTAGGGCATTTTACCCAAACGCATCACTTTGGCTTTGAAGCAGCTGCTTGGTACCGGCATTTTGTTGACGTGGTTTGGTTATTCCTATTTGTATCTATTTATTGGTGGGGAGGTAATTAAAAAAAAGAAAAAAAATCTGAAAGAGTTCTTTTACCAACCTAATCATACTTTATTTAAAGATACAACTTAATTTAGTCTGCTTTTTTTTTAAGAACTGGGCTTGTAATTATGGTGGTATTCGTGATTGATTCTAGCGATTCTAATATGGATCCTAGTACTTTTTGGAAGGAAGGTATCCATATACCGGTGATGTCACGAGGCAAATATTTTGATAGACTCAAAAGTTATCAATAACTTAATTATTACTTTAAGAGGAAGCTTGAGGTCTATAAGGGGCATTATGATGTCAATCCAGAGGGCATACATAAAAGGCGTCCCGACCTTGCCGCTGAAAAAAGAATATGTTTGCTATGCCCTATCACGTAATATGCAACCTGCTTTTTTTTCCAACAGCAGTCGAATGGATAAAACCGTAGCTGCTTAAGAGCAACCCTTAGATTTGCATAAGAAAAGCGAAGAAGGTTGTTGACCAACGCCGCGCGGCACGCGCGTGCTTGCCCTAGACCGGTTTGCTTAGGGTGTTGCTTCCGCAGCGCTTTGGAAAGGCCTCGTGCTGATGGTATACCAGTAACATTTTTGTGGGAACCGAATAATAAATATAGCTTCGCGGTCTTCTTCGTCTATTATGCGGGGGTGCGCGGCTTATGTGAGAACCCGCGCACCCCCCCCCCCCCCTTTTTTTCGTCTGTTTGGTCTTGACCGCCTCGTTCGTAAAACGCGGCATTATGTAAAGTTTACATACATATTAAAATAGATGGGCTAGACGCACTAAACAATGAAACTACTTCACTAATTATAGGAAATGCTTATATGTGTGTATTTCGGAAAAGCGCGTAGCACTTGGTTGGTTTTGCAAACAAAGAAAAAAAAAATATATATATATATTTTTTTTTACAATAGCTTTTCGTATTAAATGAGATAGAAAAAAAAGCCAACAAAATGAGACTGTATATCATTGGTATTTTAGCGAAAATACTTGGAATAATAATACCCCTTTTACTAGGAGTAGCCTTCTTAGTTCCAGCTGAACGTAAAGTAATGGCTTCTATGCAACGTAGAAAGGGTCCTAATGTAGTGGGATTGTTTGGATTGTTACAACCTTTAGCAGATGGTTTGAAATTAATGATAAAAGAACCTATTTTACCAAGTAGTGCTAATTTATTTATTTTTATAATGGCTCCAGTAATTACATTTATGTTAAGTTTGGTTGCTTGGGCTGTTATACCGCGCGCCGTGCAAGGTGTTTTCGTCGCTATGGGGCATATCCTGGTGCCCGATCTCCAGTCTGCGTCAATGGAGTAAATCACCCAGAGGTAGCGTTGCCGCAATGCGCGTGGAAAAGCATCTGGGAAACTAAGTCACAGGAGACCCCTATTTCAAAGGACGACTCGGGAGATACTGTTGGGATTGATGAGGCTGACGAATCCGAATTACGTAGCTGCAGAACGACAGCATTCACCAAGCCAGCGGATAACGACTTGGTCCCGTAATCGGTTCTTTTGGTAGGTATAACGGAGGCCGAAGACGGAAAAATATATATATATTTTTTTTTCGGGGGCATTCTCAATAAGGGAATAATACTATGCGGACATCTTACCTCAACAAACAGGTGAAAAGAGTCGAAGACGCAATCACGGGATCGACCTACTCTCTAGTGAGAGGGTCGGCGGAGCCGCTGTAGTAAGTGGATAGGGAAATCGACCAAGCCAGGTACTGAAGGGCGGCAGTCATGATTCGATGGTAGAGGGTATAGCCCTTTCCTTGCCACAGATGTTGTGGTGAAGGCGGCGACGCTTCAACTCTTCTGAGAAGACGGGTTGGTAGCAGACACTTAAATGCTGCTACGATCTCATTCAGGAAGTACCTCGTGAAGCGCGTCAATATATATATATATTTTGTTGACGTGCTTTAGTAAATCAGTGGCGGAGAGCTTTATGACGGGAAACTGTCACGTATGGTTCGGAGGGCGGGGAAATCTCCGACCCCTACTTTTGATTATGGTATGGTATTGTCAGATTTAAATGTAGGTATACTTTATCTATTTGCTATATCTTCTCTAGGCGTTTATGGTATTATTACAGCGGGCTGGTCCAGTAATTCCAAATATGCTTTTTTAGGAGCATTACGATCTGCAGCTCAAATGGTTTCTTATGAAGTTTCTATCGGTCTTATTATTATTACCGTACTAATTCGTGTAGGTTCTTGTAATTTCAGTGAGATTGTAATCGCGCAAAAGCAGATATGGTTTGGCATTCCCTTGTTTCCTGTATTTATTATGTTCTTTATTTCTTGTTTAGCAGAAACTAATCGAGCTCCTTTTGATTTACCAGAAGCAGAAGCTGAATCAGTCGCGGGCTATAATGTAGAATATTCTTCGATGGGTTTTGCTCCTTTTTTTTTAGGGGAATATGCTAATATGATCTTAATGAGGTGTGGAGCTTTGCATCTGACATTCGTTGGGCTGCGGCCCTCTGCAGGAGCCAGTGTCCTTTTAAGGGCCTTGTGCAGTAAACCCTTCTGAGCGATCTGAAGACTAGTAGGCCCGCGAAGCTTTCGGAGAAGGGTAGTCTTGTGTGTCAGCACAACAACGAAACGCGAACCCATCGGACGACCTATCTAAGACTAGGGAGATACCCATACCCTAAGTGGGTACCTCGTAACTTTTCCCCAGACCTATACGTGTACCGAATGCTCATACGGGAAAGTGCGCTCCTAGGTCTGGAACCAGGGAGGGTTGCTGCGAGAAAAAACTTCTCGTCTCATCCAGGGGGTGCGGACACACCTGCACGAATTACAGATGACAGCTACAAGGGTGGCGGGAGAACGAAACGGTACCCCATATCCGGGGATGAATGTAAACCCATTGAACAGGGATAATCATTCTGGTTCTGGGAGATAGAACTCACCAGCGGTAGTAAACAATAGTCTGAAAGTCGGGCGTAGCGAGCCTAAGTCACTAGGGCGCAAAGCGCAGCACCTATATTATTGCGGACAATAGACTACTACTCGCGTCCTATTATGAGCGAATCCAGTCTAAACCAAGCAGCTTGAAACCTGACGGAAAATAAATTTTTTTTGCTCTGTGCCGATCATCCACACTCAGACATCCATGCGAGGCCTTCGTGATTCGGAAACCTAGGCGTAGCGTTGGTTAGAGGGGATAAGACTCAAGATTTCCAGAACGGAGCCGTATGACGCGAGAGTGTCACGTACGGTTCTTTGAGAAGGGTGTGAATATCTATTATTCTCGGGCCCCAAGGGGCCACAAAGCAGCACCCTTACTCTCCTAGTCTATGTACATTGCTCTTTCTAGGAGGTTGGCTACCCATCCTAGATATTCCTATTTTCTACGTGATTCCGGGTTCCATTTGGTTTAGTATCAAGGTTCTTTTCTTTCCGTTTGTATATATATGGGTCCGTGCAGCATTTCCACGATATCGTTATGACCAATTAATGAGGCTTGGTTGGAAAGTATTCTTACCTTTATCATTAGCTTGGGTAGTTTTTGTATCTGGTGTTCTAGTAGCCTTTGACTGGCTCCCTCAATTCATTGAACAATTTCACTGCAGTGCAATTAAAAAATATATATTTTTAATTAAAAAAAACTCCGTTAAAGAGCAGCTCGAAAACCAAATGAATTGATTAGAAGAAATATAAAATAATATATTTTATTCGTTCTATTAACTCCGTAAATGCAGGCTTTGAGCGTTCTAAAACGAATAAAATATATATATATATATATATATATATTTTTTTTATCTAAGGCCTTGTAATGATGGGTAAATCCTGCCCATGATGGATTGCGTTAATCATGAAGAACACAAAGTTTCCATGATCCGCGAAAACAAGAAAGCATGAAACATTAATATGGCAAGACGACTATCGATTCTTAAACAACCTATATTTTCTACATTTAATAATCATTTGATAGATTATCCAACCCCGAGCAATATAAGTTATTGGTGGAGTTTTGGTTCGTTGGCTGGTCTTTGCTTGTTCATTCAGATAATTACAGGCGTTTTTTTAGCTATGCATTATACGCCTCATGTGGATTTAGCTTTTTTAAGCGTAGAACACATCATGAGAGATGTGAAAGGCGGCTGGTTGCTTCGTTATATGCATGCTAATGGGGCAAGTATGTTTTTTATTGTGGTTTATCTTCATATTTTTCGTGGTCTATATTATGGAAGTTATTCGAGTCCTAGGGAATTAGTTTGGTGTCTTGGAGTTGTTATTTTACTTTCAATGATTATAACAGCTTCTATAGGATACGTACTACCGTGGGGTCAATTTGGCCCTTCCTTCTACTAATAGAAGGATAAAAAAACCCCACTAAATGCGGGAAACTCTTTATTACTAAGGTACTTTTTTCTCATGTAAGGCGCGAAATGGGCGATTTTTGGTGGCGATCTCTAGAATTTGAGCCTTGCTGTCTTGCGTGGGTTTAAATTTTAAGTAAAAATCCTTAGCATGTCATCATAGACAATCCGCAGGAAAACTCTTACTACACGAGAATAGGCGTCTTCGTCCTTGGAAAAAATAGCATAGAGATTTCCCCAGAGACTACACGTGGGGTGCCTAGTCTATCATGGATCTTCGGCTAGGTAAATATATAGTCCCATTTCTCTCTAAAAAATCATGTCTATTTCATTCTAATGAATGAATAAATAAAGGCCTCCGGCCTATTGGAGTCTTATGGTCTATTTAAGCCGTATATTAAGATTTTATTTATAAGCCTTACTTAAGCAGCTTTGTAACCTTTTGCCATAACAGATCCAGAATATTTTAATAGGGTTTACTTTCAGTTCTTGCTCCGGGGATATTTAAGTAATACCCGATTTGACGAATAATAATAGTAAGGCCGAAGGCCCGCCAGTATCTAAGATTTCGAATCAAAACCTCGGCTCGGCTAGTTTGAATCGCTTCCTGTTTTCTTTTGGGGCAGTTAAGATAGTTTTTAAGAAAATTATTGACTATTTGACTCTTGTAGCATTAGCCTATTGGCTTATGAATGATAAAGCCAAAGAGCGCGCGGGCCTTATTCATACAAATAGTTTTACCAAAATACTGCAGAAAAAATTTCATATCCGGTTTTAGTAAAAAATACTTTAAATTGCTGCTTGATATTCTAAGTGAAATGCTGAAATGAAAAAAAACCGGTGGAGCCTGAAATCATTCAGCTAGAAAGTCTAAAAAGGGTGTAGAAAAGACATGGTTTGGGAGAATTTAGGCAAATGAGTTTTTGGGGAGCTACAGTCATTACAAGTTTAGCTAGTGCAATACCTATGGTAGGAGACACTATAGTAACTTGGCTTTGGGGTGGTTTCTCGGTAGATAATGCTACCTTAAATCGTTTTTTTAGCCTTCATTACTTACTTCCTTTTATAATAGCTGCCGCTGCTATTATTCACCTCGCTGCATTACATCAATATGGCTCTAATAATCCATTGGGTATCAATTCTTCTGTGGATAAAATAGCTTCTTATCCCTATATATACGTAAAAGATTTAGTATGTTGGGTAGCTTTTGCCATTTTTTTTTCTATTTTTATTTTTTATGCACCTAATGTTCTAGGGCATCCCGACAACTACATACCTGCGAATCCTATGTCAACTCCGGCTCATATAGTGCCAGAATGGTATTTCTTACCAGTTTATGCGATTCTTCGAAGTATACCTAACAAATTAGGGGGTGTAGCCGCCATAGGACTAGTTTTCGTGTCATCATTCGCTTTACCGTTCATTAACACATCGTATGTACGTAGTTCAAGTTTTCGACCAATTCACCAAAAATTATTTTGGTTGCTTTTGGCAGATTGCTTACTTTTAGGCTGGATTGGATGTCAACCTGTGGAAGCACCATATGTTACTATTGGACAAATTGCTTCAGTTGGTTTTTTCTTCTATTTTGCTATTACGCCTATTCTCGGCGAATTAGAAGCTAGATTAATCCAAAATTCTAATGTTTGCGAGGACTTAAGTCCTCGCAAGCTTTCCCACATTTTTAAGAATTCAATTTATGTTGTGAAATGAAAAGCCATCAATTTATTAACCGTCTTATTACCAAATCCCCGTATCCGGTTTTTACCTATTGTCTCTTCATTAATTAGTGGTGTGTTTTCAATTGCGCCACTTTTCAAACCCATCATTGCACTTTGTGAAGATTGGAAAAAAGATTTGGACAAGTATCCTTGCCAGGATTGCTCTAGCAATTACAGCGGGTATTCTAGGAGTCCAGCATCGGTCAAGAATTCCGGATCAAACGAAATTTCTGTCCAAAATTCTTGACCTATGAGACTTCGCCGAAGTTTATCCGCCCATAGTTCACAAGAGATTTTGACCAACGGATTAAAATAAAAGGAGAGGTTTTGCGCTGTGGCATCTTTGTACCAAATTTATTGGAGCTTACGCTTTGGCTAAATAAGTTGTAGTAGAAGAGGATATTATGGCCCAGGCGTGCCGCCGTCTTCTCTCCTTTATCGATTTTGTTTCGTCTATCTCTTCATGAATCTGCTGAGATTTTGCTGATTCCACATCAGATCCAGCTACGGCGCAAAAAACGTCTATGCCTAGAACGTATCAATTAGCTACTTTTATGCGCAGATTTATTATACTGGGAATTTTTCTAGCGGGCATATCTAATAGTTTTTTTGGTTTCGCTGGTCTTATTATAGCAAGCGCGTAATCACCCGAACAGTTGTCGTCTACTGTTTCCATTAAATTTGATGATTTACCACATTGCAAAATTTAATTGACTTCGTTAAGTCTTCCGTAAAAATTATCATTATATATTATTATGGTGTTGGCATGGCGGCGGCTATCAAAAAAGTTGTTTCTCGTATTAGAACCCCAGTCATCGAGGCTTCTATAGCTTCTACAGTCACGACGGCCTATAGCAAAATAAAGTAAGTCATAGAGGCGTCTCGAAGCTTAATAAGTACGGCAATGCCCGGGATTCTCCCGGTCCTGCCCAACATCGTGCCCACATATATGCGCGGAAATAATATGAGCTGTTGGTGTACCGCCCAGCGAAGAAGCTTATCCCGGCCGAGTAACCGCTCCTGTAGACAGCGGCGGATGAGTTAGCAATAGCACGGCGCGCCTTCGGCCTTACTTGATAACGAATCGGTTAGAGCTTTACACGTATGCTGGCCCTTGGCGAGTTCACGGAATATATACTGTTTTTTCAGCTTATTTCAGTCCAAGATCAGCCGCCGCTCCCAGCTTCGGCGACGGCGCCAAAATATTGGCGCCTTTGTAATACTAAAATATGCTTCGCCTTTTAACTCATGTTCTAATGTGTTTACTTCCTAGAAAAAAAGAGACGATTTGTGGATAACCAATCGTTTTTCAAATCTCTGATTGCTACTTTACCAAAATGGATACATCAATTTCAAAAATCAAAACATGAAAATATATTATATACCAATCCTGATTACCTATTTCAATTATTATGGTTTTTGAAATATCATACCAATACACGTTTTCAAGTCTTGATTGATATTTGTGGAGTTGATTATCCTTCTCGAAAACAAAGATTTGAAGTAGTTTATAATTTACTAAGGGCGACCGCGAAGTCACCGAATAAAGTGCTCATTCGTACCAAACGAATGAGACGTTGTAGAAGTCTGCAACGAAACGGGCACGACTTATTTGACGGATATACCCAACACCCAATGGAGAACATAGCCTGTCGTGAAAGGGGATCACAGGGAATAGCCAACCCATAGGCGATACCCAACCGTGTCTTCGAAACGCAGTTGAACGGGGAAAAAAATTTATTTCTTTTTTTTCATTCGTGAACGTGAGGTGTAGGTGGGATATTAGCCCGGGCGCATTAGGCAAGACTCGAATAAAGTATCACAGCGTCTTCTTTGTACGACGGAGCTTAGTGACGATCGTACCAGGACAACAAAGGAACCAAGATCCCCAAAAGTATTTTTTTCTTTTCGCTATGCTCATAAAAATCGAAGTAAAGGGCGAAGCTTCAAAGGCACAGCACTTGAGGGTATGTAAAACACCTGAAGCGCACTGCGCGAAGATGCCCAAGAGCATCCAATTACGAGCATTCGGTGGAACCGGTGAACCATGCATTTTTCTAGATAGAGATGCGTGAGACAGAGGGCTTGTAGTACCTGCCTACTCGAAACGGGCCCTGCAAAAGCAAAGCGCTGGCACAGTATGACGGAGGGGAAGGAGCCTAAATCGACGTACCCCCTCCTAGCCAGGGGGTACGTTGCGCACTCAAGCAGCATGAAGAGAGCGAGATTGAGCTTGGATGAGACTAAGCAGTTAGAAAAAATATATATTTTTTTGCTGCTTCAACATCTTCTGATTGTCTGCATGTTTTTTGGAAACATTGTTACAAAGAGCAGTTACAAACAGAAAGCCTTTTTCGGCTCATAAAGGGTATCAATCTGTGGATTACCGCCTAAAAAAAGCTTTCATCTAATCCAGGTTTGAAGAGAATGGTGCTTATGGGAAAACTACTATATGCGGCACTTTGATCAAAGTACCATAAACACTGGAGGACTAGGTAATGCACTTCCAATTTCGTTTTAAAGCAAAAAATGCTAAAAGCGTGCAGCAAATAATTTCTTTTTTTTTATGTAGCTTTCCCGGCTACACTGCGATACATAGAGCCATAATTGAAACAGTAGGAAACCTCGGTCTAGGCCATTCGCAAGCGTGCGTTCACAGATGATTTTACTATTGCAGTAATTGGTCTACGAGCTCTGGCAGAAAAGATACTTGACTTGGTTACATGAGTTATTGAAGTGCGGCTTTAGCTTAGACTTAACCTGGGTAGGACTCTAATAACCTGAACCAAAATTAAGAAAATTTCTTTCCTTGGATATCTTATTAGTCGCAATTCAGAATATACCTACAAGTTTTGACAACAATACGGCGGCAATTAGATAATATATAGAATCCATCAATCTGGTGGGCTTAGCTTACTTGTCAATATGTGTAAAATGATAAACCATCTGGCGGTTTTATGATAAATTAAGTAACCCGAAACCCTTTTTTACTTACTTTTAGTATCCTGAAAGCTATTCGGTAGCGCGCGTTAACCTCCACTCTACCTTGCCCTGCCAATTATTAGCATTTGGCAAACTCTAAAAACCAATGTATAAGGCACCGCGCTTAAGCTACATACTACATATCTCATTGGCTAAAACATATGCGAATTAGGCACCGCGGCTAAGAAAGGTAAAGCCCGCTTGAATTGTATAACTCATTCGCTTACAAAAGTTATCGCGATAAGCAATACGAGGGCGCAGCACCTCCGGGAGCCATATATGCTGCTAGTTTTTGCCATAATGCAAGGCCACAGGTGCTCCATGTATGTAAAAAATATATTATTTTGCCGGGAAAGCCCACGCTTAGAGCCATATGATTACGAACAACCTTAGCTGAACTTGAGTTGGAGAGCCGTGTGATGGGTAACTATCTCGCACGGTTCGGAGAGCACTTTATTATATCGAGAGAGTGCATAGGGAAACTGCGGCTCTGCGATGGAATTCTTGACTCTATGTATTCAATATAACTCACGCATTCGTGTACAAACCAGTGTGGACGAAATAACTCCAATTTGTTCGGCAGTCAGTATGTTTCCGTCGGCCGGCTGGTGGGAGCGAGAAGTTTGGGATATGTTTGGTGTTTATTTTTCTAATCATCCCGATTTACGCCGTATATTAACAGATTATGGTTTTGAGGGTCATCCATTACGAAAAGACTTTCCGTTAAGTGGATATGTGGAAGTACGTTATGATGATTCAGAGAAACGTGTGGTTTCTGAACCTATTGAGATGACTCAAGAATTTCGCTATTTTGATTTTGCTAGTCCTTGGGAACAAAGTTCGCGTAGTGACAAATCAAGTAAAAAGTAAAGAATTTTTGCTTACAGCCATCTTGATAATATTCAATTTCGTAGTAATTGCATGTTCGGCTCAGTTCTATGGCATGCTGAATAATCCGCTTTGCCTGTTTGAACCAAACTCGGTCTTTCCGATCTGAAACAGCGGGAGTGTTGACCTTTTGTGAAAACGCCGCGCTCGGATAATGGGGATTCGAAAGAATAAAGTGGGCCTCCGCTACTTCATTGGCTCAACAGAAAAAAAGGTGGAAAGAAAAAACTAAAAAAAAATATAGAAATGCCCCAAAATTTTTTCTCTATTTTGCCTTTTATCTTCCTCTTACGCTTTCTTGGCCAATGAATGCCCCCCCTTCCCGTCTTAATTTATATTTAAGATGATAAATTGGACACAATCTGAAGGTTCAGATTGTGGAATTATTTAATTTATTGGTAGAAGGTTTTATTAATTTATGAACAAATTAACTGGAAATAAGTTGGCTGGAGCAGAACTATCTACATTATTAGAACAAAGAATTACCAATTACTATACCAAATTGCAAGTGGATGAGATCGGTCGAGTAGTATCAGTTGGAGATGGAATTGCACGTGTTTATGGATTAAACAAGATTCAAGCTGGAGAAATGGTTGAATTTGCCAGCGGTGTGAAAGGAATGGCTTTGAATCTAGAAAATGAGAATGTAGGAATTGTTATATTTGGTAGTGATACTGCCATTAAAGAAGGAGACATTGTCAAGCGCACTGGATCTATTGTGGATGTTCCTGTAGGAAAGGCCTTGTTAGGTCGTGTGGTTGATGCCTTAGGAGTACCTATTGATGGAAAAGGTGCTTTAAGCGCTGCAGAACGAAGGCGTGTAGAAGTTAAAGCTCCCGGGATTATTGCACGTAAATCTGTGCACGAACCCATGCAAACAGGATTAAAAGCAGTAGATAGCTTGGTTCCTATAGGTCGTGGTCAACGAGAACTTATAATAGGAGACAGACAAACTGGAAAAACTGCTATCGCTATTGATACCATATTGAACCAGAAGCAAATCAACACACAGGGCACCTCGGATAGTGAAAAATTGTATTGTGTGTATGTAGCGATTGGACAGAAACGTTCGACCGTGGCACAATTAGTTAAGATTCTTTCAGAAGCGGGTGCTTTAGAATATTGCATTATTGTAGCAGCTACTGCTTCGGATCCCGCTCCTCTGCAATTCCTGGCACCATATTCAGGTTGCGCTATGGGAGAATATTTTCGAGATAATGGAATGCACGCATTAATCATTTATGATGACCTTTCGAAGCAATCAGTGGCATATCGACAAATGTCATTATTATTACGTCGACCACCAGGTCGTGAGGCGTTCCCAGGAGATGTTTTCTATCTACATTCTCGTTTATTAGAAAGAGCCGCTAAAATGTCAGACCAGACTGGTGCAGGTAGCTTGACTGCATTACCTGTAATTGAAACACAAGCCGGAGATGTATCTGCTTATATTCCTACCAATGTTATTTCCATCACAGATGGACAAATCTTTTCGGAAACAGAACTTTTTTATCGTGGAATTCGACCTGCTATTAACGTAGGATTATCTGTAAGTCGTGTGAGCGGGGTGAGATCTACATGGGATCGCTGGAGTTGGAAAGCTCTGCGTAGGATCCCTCAGCGCGTAATCTGCCTTACCCGATCATAACTGGGTCGAAAGCCGGTAAGTCAGAAACTAACTATCGGAAGTTCAGGAAAACAAACCTCGATGATGGTCGCCCTACTCTCAGAGGGAAGACACCCAGGATTCTACCTGCGTGAACTTGGGATATGTGCCGTCTGCAGCATGAGTACTTCCACTACACGAGAAGGAAAAGGGGAACCCTGCGTCGGAAAACACACGAACTCCACGGCGATGAACGGGTCAACCAAGGCTCTACAAATCGTTAAATACCTAGAGGGAACTCCCGATGGGAATCCGGACCTATTCATGAGGAAAGGCCGCGATTCGTACGGTCCCAGTGGAACCACCACAAAAACTTACGAGGGGGGGAACCTCGTTGGTTCGGCGATGGATAGAACTGAGAATCAGGAAAGTCCTGCTTCTCCTGCCCGGGTTGGGGCTGCAGCCGATCGAATTCGGGAACTGAAACCTAACGCCGACGAAAAATATCGGAAAATCATCGACATAATAACTGACCCACATGCGCTCATAGCAGCGTACCAACGCATTAAATCTAAACTCAGAAAAAAGGAGGGGATGACGAATGAGAGATCTTCCAGGGAGGAAATCAACTTCTTATCTGCGTTAATCGGAGATGGTTCGAGCACATCGCAGAACAACTGCGCGCGGGGAAATACCCCGCGAAACAAGTAAACATCCCAAAATCAGCAAAACCCGAGGAGACAAGACCGCTTACGATGATCAGCGCCAGAGACCAGATATTACAAACAGCCATAAAAACGGCCTTTAAGCTCACGCCATAAAACTTGAGCAAGGGCTATAAAACTGCTAGGAAAGGGGGTGATGCTGCACAGTTCCGGGATAATGAACTAGCGTCCAATAGGAAGCAAATCCCTTTGCGTGCTTAACATTCTAAAAAACTACACACGGGCAAAGTATTGATGATTTGATTGTCCTCGTCTATAAGTGACGGTTTCAGGAGAAGGGAGCCGTGTGATAGGCGACTATCGCGCGCGGTTCTTTGAGAGGGGGCCGGGTTCTATATCCCGTGCTAGCGCTTAGAGATGGGCGCGAACCCTACTCTCGAGGTTCTGCGGCTCAGTTGAAAGCTATGAAACAGGTATGTGGTAGCTTAAAACTAGAATTAGCACAATATCGTGAAGTAGCCGCTTTTGCTCAATTCGGTTCAGACCTTGATGCTGCTACTCAGTATTTATTAAATCGTGGGGCTAGGCTAACAGAGGTTCTTAAACAACCACAATATAGCCCAATTCCTATTGAAAAACAAATAGTGGTTATTTATGCAGCTGTCAAAGGTTATTTAGATCAAATTCCTATTTCGAGCATTAATCAATATGAACATGAGCTTTTGAAGTCTATAGACCCAGATATACTTTCTGCTATCGTACAACAAAAAAACATTACTGAGCAGATTAACAGTCAACTGGCTGCCTTTTGTCAAAAATTTACACAGAGCTTTTTAGCAACTCATTCAGTTTAAAAAAATTCAACTAAAAAAAAATTTTCAGGCCGCTGGTTTTGTTTCCGTGCTTCCGGGTGGAGGGTGAAAGCGGCCAGGGCGCAGCCAATTTTTTTTCTTCCGCCCTCTGGCTACGCCCTTAGTAAGGCTTCGTCATACGAGCGGAGCTCGAAAACCCTCCATCCCCACATTAACAACATGTAGATTTGGAAAAAACAGGAACGCAACAAAACCTTAACAAAATCGGGCCAGGAACGCTTATTTGTAGAATGTACTATTTGTAGGTTCTGTAGGTTTTTACTACGTATTTGTACTATTAGATATTATTTACGTATGGCGTAGCCGGCAAAGATAACTGGATGACCCAGATTAACTCTGGCTACGCCCCTAATGCATCTGGCCACGGGCTCGCGCTTAGATAGATTAATGCATCAGTCTGGCGCTTTTCACTTTCTGGCGCTTAGAGGCTGCAAGTGATGAATGTGTGGGCTGCAAGTTATGCATGTGTGAGCGTTAACAAAAACAATATATATTACATGGCTCCAGCAAATCAAGTCTATCGCCCCGCAACAATTTTTAAAATGAATCAATCATTTTCGATGATTGATAGTTACCTCCACTAAATTCTGGCTGGTGTAATCAGGAGAAAAGGGATTCGAACCCTTAACCTGTGGTTTTGGAGACCATTGTTCTACCATTGGAACTATTCTCCTAGAAAAAAAAGTGGTTCTTGGTTTATGGAATTTGCACCTATTTGTGTCTATTTAGTAATAAGTTTGCTATTTTCTTTGATCTTAATCGGCGTTTCCTTTTTATTTGCTTCTTCTTCTAATTTGGCTTATCCAGAGAAATTGTCAGCTTACGAATGCGGTTTTGATCCTTTTGATGATGCCAGAAGTCGTTTTGATATACGATTTTATCTCGTTTCTATTTTATTCATTATATCTGATTCGGAAGTCACCTTTTTATTTCCTTGGGCAGTTTCTCTTAACAAGATTGGTTTGTTTGGATTTTGGTCTATGATAGTATTTTTATCGATTTCGACGATTGGATTTTCATACGAATGGAAAAAGGGCGCTTTAGATTGGGAGTAACCCGGCAATTTCTGAGCCAAAAAACGATAAAAGCTTTTAGTATTCCTTCCATCCATCGCTGCGTAAACGAAATGGGATAAACCTCGATAAGTAGGCATAATAAGTCATTCATTAACTTTATTGAGTTCTCGGAGCCTTTGTTGGCGTAGCCAACAAAGTGCAGCCCGCGGCAAGAGAGCCCGTAAGGCCACACCGGCTCTCTGATGAAATTAACTGAGAGAATGCTGGGACGTCAAACGAATCGAGCAGGGCGCTGCCAAATTAGTTTGTTTTCGTGCGTCTGATTTTTTTTGTTTTGCTTGGCAGTTTACTATTTTTACCCTATCGGGTGGAAAATATTAAAGCGTTTCGCGGAACAATGACTGTCTGTTCCCGTACAGTGAATGCCTAAAAATAATAGAATACATCTTTTTGCGATGGGGGAAGCCCAAAAAAGCGGCTGGGAGGGTTCGCACAGCGAATGAAAGGTAAAGGTAGCTTTGCGGGGCTACTTTTTCCTCTTGCCAAAGAGCTTCTGAATAATATGCTTCGCTTCCCCCGCGCTCTTTCCAACAAAATGAAAAAAAGAGACATTAATTATATATCAATTACATAGTATACTCAATTATATACAATCAATAAAGACCAATAAAGGCCGCAGGGCGTATCAAGACCTACCTTTTTGATGCTTTGTGCTATATAATGAAAGAAAAAAGTGCTAATAGATATTTTTCTTTTTATTTGAAAAAAAGGAATATTTTTTTGCTATGCTTTTTATTTTTAAGCCTCACGCTCCTACTTTCGGGTCCGGCCTTTTATCCGTATTACTTTAACCAATAGGCTGGAGGAACCACTTTGGTTGCGTAGCTGTGAAAGATCAATTTAGGTGATGTGCAATAAAATAAAGCGTCAAGCAATTGATAAAAAGTGAACACCTTTAATAAAAAAGAAACTAATCATGATGTGTTCTTTTCTAATTGATTATTTAGCACATTGGGGTAATTAGCTCAGTTGGTAGAGCGCCTCGTTTACACCGAGAGAGTCAGCGGTTCAAGTCCGTTATTACCCAAGGGTTTTCATTATCCATGATTATAAATTGAATCTAGCGTATGAATCGTATGAATAAATTTACTGATTTGATTAATAGTGGTAGAACCGCGATAATAAAAAAAAGGGAAAAAAAGCAAGCCCGCTTTATTCGCACGCCGAATGAGAGCTTATTATTTTCAGAAAAGAATAACACAGTTGAAGGAAACATAAGAAAGTGGCAAACCAAAGCAAAAAAGCGATAATATATATTATCGCTTTTTTTGCTTTGCTTATTGTTGGGCCAACTAAAGCAGAAAACGCCATGCGTTTTCTTAGTTTATGGTACAATCTGAACTAGAAGATGGTCATGAGAAAAAAAATATATATATATTTTTTTTTACTGTGGACATTTAAAAGGTGCCCTGATTCCATACGGCCCCACTAGCATAGCGAGTAGAGGCCGAAGCGCTTCGGGCTTATTTATTAGCCATTACTGCGTAATCGTCCTAACGCATGCAAGGCCACAGATCGACTAACCGCGAAAAAGTGCCTTTCAGTGCAAAGCAGAGAGCCGCGCAGCCATTAGACTTGTGGCTTCGCTTGAACGAGACTTTCGTTTTCATTTTCGGATTTCTACCGACGTACGTAGCCAGTAGAATGGAAAGATCCCGATGAATCATCTACGATGATTCATTATGTTTGGGAAAATAGCTTAGTTGGTTAGAGTGCTGGTCTGTCACGCCAGAAGTCGCGGGTTCAAATCCCGTTTTTCCCGGTAATTTTTCGATTCAAAAATGAATTATTATAAAATCAGTTTAGAAAGAGAGATATATATCTCTCTTTATGAACTGGTAACTGAATCAGGTAAAAATTTTTTTTTTATCGAAGTATGGCCAAAAAAGCATACGATGTAATATGATTCAATTTTACAGGGCGTAGCCCCTATCCTATCCGCGTTCGAAAGTAATCCTGAGGTGTGAAACTTTAAGGACAATGTAATGATGGTTGGGATTACATACTAAGCTGATGCTAGGGTAAAGAGATTAAAAAAAAAATTATGCTATGCGGATGAATAGTGCAAAGAACTAATACAAAGACCTTGTCATAAGAGATAGAAAGATTTACTGCGCCTTCTTTGCTCTGCCCCTGTGCTATTTAATATAGCAGTTCTCGGGGACGGACGAATAAGGAGAATGATATTTTCATCCTGGCAAAGCAGGTAAGCATAAGCTTATACAAGTGTCGAACAGACCGCAGGGCCGAAGGCTTCTTACACTCAACTTCCCACAATAGTGTCATACATAGGAATCGTCTAGTAGCCAATGAGTGCCCCCCATTACTTCTGCGGGTTAACATGGTTAATAGGTTGCGTAAGTCGTATGTGGGCACCAAGCGCAGCACGTGTGGTTCTGACCGGGGGGAAAAGCATGAGAGGGACCGCCCATCCTGACAAATACAACAATACTGTATCATGGGTTCAAATCCTATTTTCTCCGTAGGGGGCGTAGTTCAATTGGTAGAGCGCATGTTTTGCAAGCATGAAGCTGTCGGTTCAACTCCGATCGTCTCCAAACAAGTGATATATTATGAAAAAGCAGTATAAGTGCTTGAATGAATTACGCTTTATAATAGCTGCAGGAGATCTCGTTATGCTTCGCACTTTAAATTGGCTTTGGAAAAGAGAATCTGAAGACCAAACTGAATAATTTGTAATAAAACGTGTTAAAGGTAAAGATAGAGGACACTACGCGTTCTCCTAACGCTGGCAAGATAAATATTTGGCTGCGCTCTATGCTCGAGTAGAAAGTTGGCGCCCTAATGCATGCCGCGGGCAGCAGTGCCCTCGGATTTCTTCTTCTTGTGTCCTGCTTCGCGAAGCTACTTTTCGGTTTCACGGGCCTTCAGGCTGCTTCGCAGCCAAGCCAAGAAACAGAAACATCATACGTAGTGTTAAGCCAGCTTAAATTACGGTATTTTTGCTTAATAATACAAACAGTGGCTATATATTGGCCTGCGTAGCTCAGATGGTAGAGCATTCCCATGGTAAGGGAAAGGTCTCCGGTTCAAGTCCGGTTGTAGGCTCTGTGAAAAAAAAAAAATGATTAAATATGGCTAAAACCAAACAAATCAAAAATTTTACTTTGAATTTTGGACCTCAACATCCTGCTGCTCATGGTGTTTTGCGATTAGTATTAGAAATGAATGGAGGAGTTGTAGAACGCGCGGAACCGCATATTGGATTATTTCAGTGCGGAATGAAGCCGCTGACGCCGAGTCGGCATATCCTATGCCGCTAGCTATGTCCTGCTTGTTCTTTAACACGGGTGGCGCGTGGAGGCAACTTTCGCGTCATAAGCACCGGGCAAAAGGCGTTTTGTCGGGCAACTCAAGTGAGGCAAATCGCTCAAGAGAAAGGAGGGAGAAGGTCGTGAAGGTGGCCTCGTTATCCACACTAGAGGTCTCGACAGAGATGAATAGGGGGACGCCGAGTCCCCCACTGTGGTTGACTTACAAGCCGACCACCGGGCTTTCTTGGAAACGAGAACGCGTCGGCGGGTCCTGGAGTGCCCGTCAAGGGCGCACGCTTATTTCCGCGGGGTGATTATCACGACCAGCCCCTCTGCATCTCGGCACAGCGGAACGTGTAACCGGCCTGAGGTCCCATTTCAACCGCCAATTTATTGTTCTTACAATGGGTAGGCTAACCAAGCCAAAACCTTAGGTCGGGTAGGACGGCACTACTGGCAGATACTATCTAGCGAAGAAACGAGTCGTAGGGGATACGGCTTGCGTCAAAAGCATACGGGAAAATTTTAGCAACGAAAAAACCGGGGGGAGGAACCGGTAGAGCTGCAGGAGCATAACCGGAAGGTCAAGCCAGGGAGGCCGGGTCATTTAACGGAAGTGGAAAGGTTCAAATCAGAGCTGAAGGAGGAAGTTAAAATGGGTAGCTCGTAGGACCCCACTGTGGTTGAAGCGCAAGGCCCGCGGGTCAAGGATACAACAATAGCGCTGCTTAACCCTCATGGAATTCCATGAACTGGAAAAAAAAGCAGTCTCAAATTTGCGCATGCACATTTCCAAGCTACCAAACCGGCTGCAGAGCATAGCATATATATATTTTTTTTTTGCAGGCTTCAGGCTTTTTTTATTGAATCTTAGGCCACCTGTAATAAATGGCATGAGCCGTATGCGAGGAGACTTGCACGTACGGTTCTTGGGGGGGTTCCGGCTGAAAGATCGGCGCCTACCCAACTAAAAGCACAGAAAAATTAATCGAGTATAAAACTTATCTTCAAGCTTTACCTTATTTTGATCGTTTAGAGGGCGACCGCGAAGTCACCGAATCAACTCCTCCAGTCTGGAGGTGCTGCAGAAACCCGCGGCGAAACAAATACGACTAATCAACATCTAGAATATGGCGACGACAACAGCATGTCATGTCGTAAAAGGAGATAACTGGGAATAGCGAACCCTTGGCTGTAGTATCTTCAACTGCATCCTTGAGTAGCAGTTAAATGGAAACTATCATGAATGGAGAGATGCCAGCGGACTGATCACCTGGGCGCGCTGGGCTAGAAGGAAAATAAGCTTCCCTTGGCAAGACAACAAAGTAAGGCAAAATATTTTTTTTTGCTGCCTTTAAGTTTTCTGAGTGCAGCCTTCTCCCACAACGTTTTTCCTTGTGTGTCGAAGATCTAAAGCGAGTACACCGGAGATAGAAACAGAAACTAAGATTCAATATGAATATAGCAAAGCATCTGAAGCATAACTACACACTCATACGATCTTATGAAGAGATAGGAGCATTCGGTGGAACCGGTGAACCATGCATTTTTCTAGATAGAGATGCGTGAGGACAGAGGGCTCGTAGTACCTGCCTAACCTTTGCTTCGAGAACCATGTAAACGAAGAAAGGAAGTGCTGCTGTAAAGCAAAAGGAAAGAGGCCTAAGTCGGCGGACTGACGCCGCGCACTTGAGCAGTTCGGAGAAGACCAGCCTACTCCATACTCTTCGGAAATTAAGCCAGAATGCGCGACTTCCAAAAAACGAAGGAAGTCCGTGAATATTTGGTTTGTTCGCTAGCGCATAAACCAGGCAGACGCTTTATTCAAACCAACGCTTTATCATCTAAAAGCGAAAATACTTCTGAAGTCGAAAACTCAACCATTATGACGCTGCGCTCCTGGCCTGCTTATTTAAAACCTAAGGGTAACTCAAGTTAGAGAGCCGTGTGATGGATGACCATCTCACACGGTTCGGGGAGCACTTTATTATGTAATGCGAGTGAATGTGTATAGCATAGCTGGCATCAATTAAATTTTAACTCTATTTATATTTCTATGATGGCCCAAGAACATGCTTATTCTTTAGCTGTAGAGAAACTTTGTAATTGTGAGGTACCATTACGAGCTCAGTATATACGAGTGTTATTTTGTGAAATAACTCGAATTTTAAATCATTTACTTGCTTTAACTACTCATGCTATGGATGTGGGAGCATTAACTCTGTTCCTGTGGGCCCTTGAAGAGCGAGAAAAACTTTTAGAATTCTATGAAAGAGTTTCAGGAGCCGGGATGCATGCCAGTTACATACGGCCAGGCGGAGTTGCACAAGACATGCCTTTGGGCTTAAGTGAAGATATTTTTCTATTTACACAACAATTTGCTTCTCGTATTGACGAAATAGAAGAAATGTTGACCAACAATCGTATCTGGAAACAACGATTAGTTGATATTGGTACTGTCACTGCACAGCAAGCTTTGGATTGGGGATTCAGTGGTGTAATGTTAAGAGGCTCAGGAGTATGCTGGGATTTGCGAAAATCAGCACCTTACGATGGTTATAACCAATTGATTTTTGATGTACCCGTAGGTACCAGAGGAGATTGTTATGACCGTTATTGTATTCGTATTGAAGAGATGCGACAAAGTATTCGAATCATTATGCAATGTCTTAATCAAATGCCTAGTGGCATGATTAAAGCGGATGATCGTAAGCTATGTCCTCCCTCACGATCTCAAATGAAACAATCCATGGAATCTTTGATTCACCATTTTAAACTTTATACAGAAGGTTTTTCTGTACCAGCTTCTTCTACCTATACCGCAGTAGAAGCACCTAAAGGAGAATTTGGTGTGTTTTTAGTCAGTAATGAAACCAATCGTCCTTATCGGTGTAAAATAAGAGCATTTGGTTTTGCTCACTTACAAGGGCTCGATTTTATGTCTAAACATCACATGCTATCAGATGTTGTTACCATAATTGGTACTCAAGATATTGTTTTTGGAGAGGTAGCTAGATAGAACTATTATTTCACAGGTAGGACCCTAGCTTTATCGAGCCAGAAACTATTTTTTCCGCGAAACTCAGAACGTCGCTGAATCATCTATGATGACTCATCAACATAGCTTGCGGAGAAGTATATACATATACATAGCGAATTGCTACGAAATGCGCTATTTTAAGGCTTTTCCTCTTCGGAGCTACGCACTTTTTTGTTCGTTTTGCGAACAAAGGGCGCAGAGGGTGCCTTGGTTGGCGCTTTTTTTCTTCATGCCTTTTCGGTAAGTAGAGAAAATAAGCTTGCAGAGGTCACAGAGCGCAGTAAAAAAAAAATATATATCTATTTCATTCTGCTGTCTGCTTTACCCTTGGCATAGCGAATGACAGGGCCGGGTGGAGCGATGAAAGCGCCCGCGGCCCATCAGGATTATGGCATTCCTACGTAATGCCATAAAAAAAGCACTAATTTAATTATGTAACGACTAAGTAAAATGCATCATTATTAAATCTTTTGAAAATGCAAGCCTAGGGCACCTGCTTGACACACACAAGATTGAATCGCTTAAAAAAAAAGATCTTATATACGAAAAACGATCTGAAATAAGAATACATAGAAAAAGGCTAAAAAAAAGCGCAAGAAGGGCGCGGCAACTCTATGATTTACTCGCAGTTCAATCCATCTCATTATAAGATGATAGCAAACCTTGCTGCAGGCGATCAATCATCGTGGATGAGACATTGATACAAATAAAAAAGGCAAATACACCATGACACTAAAACAATTAACTTTTCGTTTAAAAAAAAAGTCTGCTGGCAGAAATTCATCAGGGCGTATTACCGTTTTTCATCGAGGAGGTGGATCAAAGCGATTGCATCGAAAAATTGATTTTCAACGGAGCACTTCGTCTATTGGCCTTGTACAAAGAATCGACTATGATCCTAATCGTTCTTCTTGGATTGCTTTAATACGATGGCTCGAAGCAATGGAACAACCAAAGGCAGCCAATAGTCAAACAGAAGAAAACGCTTGGCGTTTTCTTAGTCGAAGAGAAAAAAATCTTTTTTTTTTCGGCCTCTTATTTTCGTTTTCTTCTCTGTCCAAGAAAGCCCAGAGAAGAAATTACGTTTTTTTCTCCGCCCTTTTTTCCCTAAAGGCAAGGAGAGAGGCTGCAATTTTAGGCCCTTTTTTTGGTAGCTTTCTTGATTCACCTAGGATAGCTTTAGCCGGGGCAAAGCCCCCTTTCTTTGCTTCGCGAATGAAAGACTTCGAAAGACATAATACATTTTCTAGAAGTGAAGGCGGAAAGTGGAAAATGCATAGCGGGGTGCAAAGAATCGAACGCAAAGCGCTTTCTTGGAGAACCAATATATTTTTTTCTTTTAAACCTAAGCATAGCGAAGAAGGACCGATGGTTGAAGCGGGCAAAGTAGATCGTGCACCTTTCACTTATATATTAGCTAGTGATCAGTTAGAAGCTGGCAAGACGGTAATGAATTGTGATTGGTCTAAACCTTCGACTTCGTTCGACCAACATAAATCTTTCCATAATTTGCTAGCCCATAACGACCTTGGGTTCCAAAACCATTTTGTTCACACAACAAATGAAGGCCAAAGGTCCCTTAGGGTGGAAGAGCCCGTGCGGCGTAGTCAAGCTGCTTCTTGGCTACGCCTGGGGGGGGACTACGCTTCAAGTGAGAATAAAAACATACTTGATTCATATTATCAAATGGTAGGAAATTGCGTATCATTGGCTAATATACCTATAGGCACATGGGTACATAATATTGAATGGAATCCAGGTCAAGGCGCAAAGTTGATTCGAGCTGCAGGGACCTTTGCTCAAATAATCAAGAAATTCGAAAATACACCACAATGTATTGTACGATTACCTTCGGGTGTTGACAAACTCATAGATTCCCGATGCCGAGCTACTGTCGGTATAGTGTCCAATCTTTATCATGGTAAACGTAAGCTTGACAAAGCGGGACAAAGCCGATGGTTAGGCAGACGTCCCATTGTTCGGGGTGTTGCTATGAATCCGGTGGATCATCCTCATGGAGGAGGTGAAGGACGCACGAAAGGAGGTAGACCTTCGGTATCACCTTGGGGAAAGCCCGCCAAAGGTAAATTTAAAACAGTAGTAAGAAAACGCAAAAATTAGTTTATGACACGATCTGTATGGAAAGGCCCTTTTGTGGATGCTTGCTTGTTCAAGCAAAAAAAGATCAGATGGAAAATTTGGTCACGTAGATCTTGTATTTTGCCTCAATTTGTTGGTTGCTATGCACAAATTTATAACGGAAAAGGTTCTGTTGGTTTAAAAATTATTGAAGAAATGGTTGGTTATAAATTTGGAGAGTTTGCTTCTACACGGAAACCTTCTTCCTCTGGGAAGAGAGCTTCGCCCTCGAAAACGAAAATAAGACAAAAGAAAAAGGTACGATAGTGAACTATGGCGCAAAAAATAAATCCGATTTCAGTCAGACTGAATCTGAATCGTAGTTCAGATTCAAGTTGGTTTAGTGATTATTATTATGAAAAATTGTTGTATCAAGATGTAAATTTTAGAGATTACTTTGATTTAATACGTCCACCTACGGGAAAAACGTTCGGCTTTCGTCTCGGGAAGTTTATTATTCATCATTTTCCCAAAAGGACATTCATTCACGTATTTTTTTTGGATCGACTTAGCCGATCAAGACACACAGGCCTTGGGGCAATACAATCGGTCAAGCTGATTAGGCGTATTGACGACGCTACAAAGATACAGCAAAACGAAGTAAAGATTCGGCGCTATGGATACGATGATAGGTTACCATCAATGCACGAAATCGATCAATTACTTCGAATCAGCGGTTGGATGGCCTCCAAAAAATCTACTTCTTTGAGGAACGATGCCCTTTTGGAGAATGATGACAGAAAAATGTCAGAAAAAAGCTATGCATTTTCTCGTTTTGGCTCTTTGCGTCAAATTAGCGATGTATTTCCACAGACCATTTTCGCAGCTGTGCGTGCTCCCTTAAATCATTTGGTCATGCAATACTTCTTTCATCTAAAGAACCGAATTCAATTTGATCCTATTGTTAACATAGTTTCCGATTTGGCGGCACGAACCATAATTGAAAGATATATGACAGAGAAAGCAAAAAAGAAAGAGGACAGCTTGAAAAAAAGAATGCGTTCTATTCTCTTGAATAAAAGCATTTGTTCAAAAAAAGAAGGCTTAACCTATATGGACAAAACCGCGCAAGGCCCCTATGTCGAAGCCTTACGGGGTTCTACCCACTTCATCCGCTTGGCGAATGAAATAGGCTTTGCAAGAAAAAATAGACCCGAAATTTCTCCGAACATCCAAACGGCTTATTCAGTTTGGCTTTTCTCTGAAGATATTAATTCCGGAAGGACAGAGATGCGTAGCGCAGAAGAGCTTTTAGCTCTGCGCACAGCGCTCCCCAGCTTTGCCCGGGCACTAACGTTCCCACATCAAAATGCCCTCCACTGCTTGCGCAAACAGAGCCTTTTAAGGCTTCGTTTTCAAATCCATCGCGAGCAAGGCGTGCCATTAGCTAATAATTACATAATAAAAAGCACAGAGCCGATTCGTCAACCCTGGTCTATATTGGATTTCGGTGCTCCCCTTATTTCAAGAGATGCTGAATGGAGGAAAGTTCACTCTTTGTTCAGTCGTTATTATTATTGGAAAAAAATGCAATTTTTCTTATCTAATCAAACAAAAACTAATACCTTAATTAGGCCAGTCAAAATAGCTTCTGTTTATCAAAGTGCTTCTCTAATTGCTCAAGAAATATCTTGGAAACTAGAACAAAAAAAATCATTTCGACAAATTTGTAGATCTACATTTCAAGAGATTGAAAAATGCCAATATGTTAAGGGAATCCGTATTTGTTGTTCAGGCCGATTAAATGGCGCAGAAATAGCTAAAACTGAATGCAGAAAGTACGGTGAAACCTCTTTACATGTATTTTCCGATCAAATTGATTATGCGAAAGCACAAGCATCTACTCCTTATGGGATTTTAGGTGTCAAAGTGTGGGTTTCATATTTTTAACACAAAAAAAGGGACAAGTTGTGCTATATCCAAAACGTACAAAATTTCGTAAATATCAAAAAGGCAGATTCAAGGGTTGCAAAGCAGACGGTACACAACTTTGTTTCGGAAAATATGGCATGAAAAGTTGTGAAGCTGGTCGTATCTCATATCAAGCAATTGAAGCAGCGCGTCGTGCTATAAGCAGAGAATTTCGGAGAAATGGTCAAATATGGGTAAGAGTTTTCGCAGATATTCCTATTACCAGTAAACCCACCGAAGTCAGAATGGGAAAAGGAAAAGGGAATTCTACAGGTTGGATTGCTCGTGTGGTAGAGGGACAAATCTTATTTGAAATGGATGGTGTGAGTTTGGCAAATGCGCAACAAGCTGCCACATTAGCAGCGCATAAACTATGTTTGTCAACCAAGTTTGTTCAATGGTTTTAATTGATGAGTAAATGCGAGGCTGAAAGGCGCGGAGCAAAGAAAGTGGTTAAAGACCAGGAATCTTTGTAAACTTATGGCCTCTATCGGCCTGAAAACGAATACGCAGTCGGGACGGTAGAAGTGTTGAAACCGTAAAGCGAGTAATCAATTTATTATTATAAATAATTCATGGTCTTTGACCCTAATAAATATAGCCCAAAGGTTAGAAAAAAAGCCTAAAAAAATAAATATCTATATACCGCTCTTTGCTGCGCCTTTTGGACTGAAGGAACGGCGCGACTTACAATTTATTTGCAATGCGAATAAAATGATTTTAGCTCGCGAAACAGAATAAAATGCCTTGAGGCCGAAGGCCTCGAGTCCAAGACGATTCTTTTGTTCGCAGTCTTCCAAGTGAACCATGTAATAGATTAAATTGCGTAGCGGAGTTTTGTCCCACACAGCACTTTTCTCGTTTTCACGGACTTTGCTAGGCCCGGCTCTTCAGCAAGTGGCTAAAGGAGGAAGAAAATAAATTTTTTTTCTAAGCTTTCCTCGAATGAATATAATAAAGCGCATGGCGTTGAGGTCGAAGACCCCCGAATGAAGCGCTAAGGCTTCCGGGCTAAAATATTTGTTGCGAAAAGTTAAAAAACATTTTTTTCGCTTTCTTGGGGCGCGAAGCTAATCAAGAGCTTGCTACTACGTCCCTTTACGCTTTTCTTTTTATTATGTAAAAGGAAAGCACAACAGCCCGCTATTTAGAAATTAGCTAGGGGACAGTGCTTATATTCGTTTTTACCTAAAATAAAAAAACAGCCAACTTATGTTTACTCCAAATAGACTCCGTTTTCATTACGAAAATTTATTACGTCAAGATTTGTTGTTAAAATTGAATTATGCCAACATTATGGAAGTTCCTAGATTGTGTAAAATAATAATAGTTCCAAAGGCGCCCTCTAATTTAATAAAAAATGTAAAATTAGCTATGGAGATTGTTTGTGGTCAAAAATTCATACGAACACGAAGCAGAGATTTGGCAGGAAAGTCGTTTCGATTTAATAAATTTATATTGACTCGAGAGTCAAAAAAAGACACAGGATATGTGACTTACCTAGCACAAAGCACTCTACGAGGGCATACCATGTATAATTTCTTGGAAAAACTTATTACGATAATATCTTTTTACGATTATCCAGTTAAAGTACAAAAAAGCTCCATTCAATTATCAATGCCAACGTCGTTGTTACGATTATTTCCGGAAATACAAAATCATTTTGAGATTTTTGAACATATTCAAGGGTTTGATGTAACTATTGTTACTTCAGCCAAAACACAAGATGAGGCTTTCATTTTGTGGAGTGGTTTTTTGCAAAAAGAGGTTTAGTCATATGTCAAATCAAATTATACGAGATCATAAACGTAGATTACTTGTGGCTAAATATGAATTAGAGCGAATGCAATGTAAAGCTATTTCTCGACATAAAAAGCTCCCTAATCAAATACGTTATGAATATTTTTTAAAGTCGTCTAAATTGCCGAGAAATAGTTCCAGAACACGAGTAAGAAACCGATGTATTTTCACGGGTCGCCCTCGTTCCGTATATAAGTTATTTCGCGTTTCTCGTATAGTTTCTCGTGAATTAGCATTTAAGGGTTCGTTAATAGGCATAAACAAATCGTGTTGGTAGTCAGTGGAATAAAGATTAGCTTTGTGAGTACCCATAGGGTGCAGCAAAAAAAAGATTTTTTGCTTGAAATATTTTTTTTTGCTTTACGTTTTTTGGCTTAATTCTTTACAGCGCTGTGCGCCCTTTGGCCTCTGAATACCGAACGAGCTCAACTGGTGTGCCGCGCTATGTATGCGCCCTAAACCCAAGACGTACCTGCTGGGCTTTGTTACCATAAGGTTGCAAAATGCCCCACTCCTACTGAATCCGCAGTCTTAAGGCGGTTATACTGGATGGAATGCGCGAAAGCCCCTCTGCTGAACCACGTAAAAAGTTATGTAGAGGACGGTTGGCCCGATTTTCCTGACTGAAGTTAGAAAATTGCCATTATAAGAATGCGGTCTTGTTTCCAAAGAGGTCAGAAGCAAAGTAGTAAATAAAAAGCAGGGTCCTTTAAGATGAAGGATATTGAAACCACGGGCTTCGCCCTAAGTTCAAGAAAATATTGCCGGGCATAAACCATTATTGTATCACAATTCTACCTAACCTACAAAATGTGGCTACTCTCTGCGTACCAAGGTGCGCGAGTTGATGGCGTGGAAAAACTCCATTGCTAGAATTATACAAGATTTTAATCAGGTTACGCGCAAATCTCATCCGCCGCAATAAGCAGGCAAGGAACTAATGTTTCGCGCAGCATGCTTAAATGAGCGTACAAGAAAATATCTATCCGCCCGCTTTTACTAATAAAATATATTCTACCGCCTCCGTCACCTCAATGAGCTTTTTCAACATCAAAACTTTCAAACGCGTAATGGTCAAATCCCGTGAAATAAGAATTCAACCTATACCCAAGCGAAGGCCAGAGCTCTTATTAGAAGCGCCGCAAAATGCTTATAAATAGAATATCTCCATAGTCTACCGCAGGTGTGCTTAGCGGCGTGTAGTCTATAAAGAGAGTGACTATACAATAGGTAACTGGTGAATCTGCACCTTGGTTAAAAGGTCGCGGCTGGGATGCTTTTAACATCTAACCTTTGTATACTACTTGCCATTAGCAAATCACGCGAGATAATACTAGATTTGCAAATGAACTAAGAATGCCCTGAGAGCGCCCGCGGACGCTCGGCGACAGCACTTCTGATAATCCACTTGAGCTGTCTGAAGCGGAAGCTTTCTCGTCTAGTTCTGAGGACCTACCTATCTCAATTATTCAAAAAAATAAACAAGAGAATAAAACGCTTGCTTTTGCCAGCATCAAGGTGTTTTTGGTGTTTCCGTTTTGCGTCTCTATCGGGATTTTTTTATGATTTTGTACAATGCAAGTTTTCTATTAACAGATTCTGTAAGGAAGCAAACAGAAGGTATCGTTTTAAAATGTCATTTTTTTTGAATGGATTTAATAAAAAAATGAAAAAAATCTCTGAACCGAAGTCTCTAATTTCTTCATCAACAACTCGTTTAGGGCTTAGTATAATAAAGAATCTTATCCACTTCAAAGTGGGCTTTGATATGTGATCGTGAAGTACGAAAAACCGATGGCGAGATTCTATGCCAAGTTTATAAAAAAAAATTAAGTCAAGTTTATGGAAGCCAAATTATTTTGTTTTTTGGAAATAATTGGAGTTGGGTACAAAGCCAGTACTAATCCACAAGGCTCTATTTTATATCTAAAATTAGGCTTTAGTCATGAGATTCGACTTCAAGTCACGTCTGCAGTTCGCGTTTTTTGCTTCAAGCCTAATCTCATTTGTTGCACTGGAATAGATCATCAAAAAGTAACTCAATTTGCTGCCAGCATCAAAAGTTGTAAACCTCCCGAAGTTTATAAAGGAAAAGGTATACAATATCGAAACGAAATTCTACATAAGAAACAAGGAAAAAAAAAATAAATCATGTCATATATTTTAGGAACTAATTTAGTGCCGAATGAACAAGTAGAAATTGCTTTAACTCGAATCTTTGGACTTGGCCCTAAAAAAGCAATTCAAGTTTGTGACCAATTGGGTTTCAATGATAACATTAAAGTTAATAAGTTAACTAAGTATCAAATTGACCGAATTATCAAAATAATAAGTCAAAATTATTTGGTTGATTTAGAATTAGCAAGAGTAATTCAGAGGGATATTAAACAATTAATGAGTATTGGTTGTTATCGCGGTTTTCGCCATAATGCGGGATTGCCCTTACGTGGTCAACGAACTCATACTAATGCTAAGACTTGTCGCAAATTCAGAAACGTTTCGATCAATCAACGAAGTTGATTCAGGCCGCAGGCTGTAAGTTTTTTTTCATCATTCACAATAAATGATGAAGGCGCGAAGCGATGTGTAATGAAATTTCAATTTCATTACACATTTTGTTATTGGCTTTTCCTCCGCAAAAACATCATCGATTGGTAAGGCCGGCTCCTATTGGTTGGCATATAGACGCAACAAGTCAAAGGGCGCAGTAAATCTATATATATATATTTTTTTTTGAGTCATCGCATATTTTTTATTTATTCTTGCACTGTAACTGCCGAAAGACGGGGCGGGCTCGGATAAGAGAATATCTCACCCAGAGAACCAAAAGCTGCGGTGTTCTCTTTTGTTTAATGGATTATTTTGTACAAACTTTTTCCACAAAATTGATTTTTAATTAGTAAACAGATAATATGGATTGTAAAAAAACCCAATCGATGATATCAAACAAAATCTAAACATTCAAAAAAAACTCATGCAGAAGAAAAAAAAGCACGGTATTGCATATATTCGATCAACTTTAAGTAATACCATTATTACTGTAACAGATTATAAAGGAGATACAAAAACTTGGTCCTCCTCAGGTTCATTGGGGTTCAAGGGATCTCGTCGCTCAACCAATTATGCTGCTCAAGCAACTGCAGAAAATGCTGCCCGAACTGCTATTCAACTGGGAATTAAGTCGGTTGAAGTTGAAATAAAAGGGTTAGGTTATGGAAAGGAATCGTCGCTACGTGGTTTACGACTAGGAGGTCTTATTATTACCAAAATTAGAGATGTAACCCCAACCCCACATAATGGATGCCGACCCCCTAAAAAACGCCGTGTTTAAATATCATCATAAAGTTATTCATTTTCAATTACTTGACAATGCAACATAGTGAAATCCCAGGGTACAGGCCCGGTTTCACCATTTTTTAATGCTAATGTAGGAGGTCCTCGTTAGCATTTAACAGCGAGTCTATCACATCTAGAAAGATAACAACAAGTGCCAATCCTTTCCAGTCTTATTATTAAAACCAGCCAAGTTTGTGGGTAAAGATACTTTCTTTCTAGAAGAAACAACAATAACTAACTTTGGATCAATTTATTACACGGATTTTCTTTCTTTTTTAAGGAAGGATCGAATGAACTCGAAAGCGAACGGGGCTATTTTGTCTTGTAAAAGATTACATAAACGTGATAAAAGGCCGAAAAAAAATAAATTTTTGCTGCGCCCGCAATTACATAGTAATTGCATCCCTCATGAAACTGAGTATGAGGCGCAACTCTCAGCCATACGACTCCAGTCTCTCCTGGCTCGCTCCACTAGTCGAGATTGTTTAAATAGAACACGTCTTTAAGCCTTCATTTGTGTTCTAACCACATGAAATGGACATGACATCACTTGGCTAAATGGTTGGGTTGGCCTCATTTCGATTGATCAGCCCTTGAATGGTCATTGTTTTGACAGAAACAAAAATTAAATTGTTATGCTAGAAGGTGCAAAATTAGTGCGACCCGTTGGCCCACAAACCTAAAAATACTTAAAAAAAATAGATTTTTTTGGCCGGAACTTAGTATTCTAACTCTTGTCGGATGCAGGTGTAATCCCTGTCGCGCGGTAATGTCCCGCAGACTCTCGATTATTACATGGGAATGGCAACCCCGGAATTCATAGCAGAATGGTCGCAGGAAGAAAACCGAGAGGAACACTTTGGTTAACGAGTTAAAGCTTCGGTGCCCGATCACCTTCGGTATGCTGAACCCTTACTGAGGGTTAGACCACAAGTCAATGAGGAAGAGTATGATTAGCTTGATTTCTAATCATAGACATTCTGGGAATAGGTAAAAGAGGCCAGGAAAGTAGTTGCTTCCACTACGTTCTACGTGCGTGTTCCACCTCCCGCAGTATTGCTCATCTCTTAGGTTTTCGCAACAATCCGACTCGGGAACGGGGTAACTACCTTGAACTCCAAACGACTGATCGTAGGGTAGGCTAGCCAGGCCACATGTTCATTGGTAGCAGGATTCTCCAAAAAGCAAAAGCGCGGTGATAAATTTTTGTGATATGCCCACTTGGAGACTCATAACTTCAAAAAAAACTGGGTGTTCCGGGTAAAAAAAATATATATATTTTTTTTTAAGTGATATTTTTCAATAAAAAATAGATTTTTTTTACCTGCGGCCTGGACACGCTATGCCCCGGCCAAAGGCCGAAGGGCTTGTGTTCAGATTACAATCCAGGATCTATAAGGCTTCGCGGCAGAATGACCATGGAAAGCAAAATGCAGGCACTCCAAAAGAGGCTCACGGCTGGAACACAGGCCATATTGATAGGTATGTTGAACAAAGGCAGACTGTAAACAGGGTGGACAATACTCACCACCGAAGAGCCAAGATTAAAGATGGCGCGAACATTGCAGTTGAATGAAGGTGCACAATCCGTGCATCGCATCCCTTCGACTTTTGTTCAGCGACGAAATAAAAAAATATTTTTTTATTCTTGGTTAACCTATTTTCTAAGACAGGCGCTTGGTTCGCCACCCGAACCCAGTTGCGAAAAAAAAACGTAAAAAAAAATATATATATTTTTTTGGTAACCGTTCGATGGTGATACAATGTACTTAGTTAGATGTAAGACTGTCAAACTTCTGAGTCAAACTTCTGAGTTAACACGAGCTTAGACTCTTGAAGATGGAGGGAAGCCCAAAGGATATGGATGTCAGGATTTTTTTAGAAGTGGATCATATTACTCTCAAAAAAAGCGAAGGGCCGGCAGGACATTTATGCAAACGTTCAATTGCTAAAATTTTATTTTACATGGCCAAAACTCTCGAAGATACAAACATTATGAGAAGAGCCGTATGAGGCCGTAGGCTCACGTACGGTTCGGAAGCCGAGCTGCGTCAGCAATAGAGTGGCTTAGGTTAACATTGGAGCAGGAGCAGCTACCATTGCTTTAGCGGGAGCTGCTGTAGGTATTGGAAACGTATTTAGTGTGCGCCTCGCTAGAGCGCGTTTGGATCAGCGAAGGTTAATAGATTATCGCCTGGGCGGTCCCCTAACCCGTAGCGGAAACAGACCGCAGGGAACCATAGCATGGGGCCTGGTCAAGTTTCGTGGCACGGTTATCACGAGTGCGTCAGGGTCAAGCGTTACCCCTTCCAACAAAGGTGGCCCGGAAGGCTCCAAGGCCCAACTAAATTCTTGGTGCGAACAACCCTCCGGGGGAAACTGCAAGAAGCATAAAAAACCGCTCAATAACCTAAACCACGAGCAAGCACCCAAACGTGAAAGCGAGGGATCACCCCAATGTACCCTTTAAGGTTAACACTTGGGTACATGCCAGCCAAAGAGCCGAGGTATAAACTAAAAAGAAATGGGTGACAGATCAGCCATAAGTACTCTGAAGGATACACTGGGCGAAGCAAGTCGTGCATGCGACAATGCCCGTAACGTGAAAAATTTTAGGGAAAGGGCTGTAAATGGTAATGCGCTACCCCTTACAGACGCGGGCATGCCCGCGTCTGTGTAGTAAAAATCAGCAGAAACAACTACTAGAACTAACGCCAATAAAAGGCGCAGCAGACCGGCGGCGCCTCCTGCGCTCTAGCTTTAGCTAGATAGTATAGCCTACAGCCGGCCGGGGCTACTTTCTTTCTACAAATTTGGTCTAAACCTGCAGATCACAAAAAAGAAGCAGAAGGTAGCGTCACTATACTACTCACTTCTCCGAAAAATCTAAAAAAGTTTCACATAAAATCAAAGCCCCGCTTTACTTAGTGAGATAACTACACTCAAAAAACCTTATTATGGGGTGAGGCTACAGCCGGGCAGATTACTCACAATACACGGATGAATCCGACTTGTGCAGTAGCACAAACCAGCTTGCACTACATCACTTAAGATCCAAAGACCAAAGGCTCTTTTAAGGTAGCCATAGCCAAGTCTAAAAAGTAGATCACACTATGCTGCAGATGCCATAGTTATGAGGTGCACGCGGAAGAAGAAGGATGGAATCGCATAGTAGCCGTGTGTCCCTGTGCATAGGGGACTAGTAGTGCTTATACGGCAAGAAGCCGCAAAAGCTGAAAAATTTTGCCATGGACGAGCCACATGCGAAGAAACTTGCACGTGTGGTTCTGACCGGGGGGAGAAAAGCACCCTATCGGAATTCTTCGATGTGCGGAGCTTCGCATCTGAAACCCGATGACGCTTTGCGTTCTGCCGGGGCCTTGGGCAGTAATCCAACTCCCGCCAACTCATAAGGAGCTGGCAATGCCGCGGAGTCAGGGAAGTGGCTTGTTTAAGTGTAGGCGGACGAATCTCGACAATAGCCGCTCTTATAAACTAGGGGGGATTATTCTCATCACAGGTTGCCGCCCTTACTTAAGTATACTGAGAATCGACAGTGAAAGGGAGCCCCTAGGGGGGGAATGAACGACCTGTGGTCGCCGATTAACGTCGGTTAGGCGTAGAAAGCACTGAACAGGCTGGGCGGGTTGACAAAGATGACAGCTACAAGGATGGTAATCCTGGTGACAGAGATATACATTCGGGGATGAATAGAAAACCTCCCACAGAAAAGGCCGCAGGTCTAGATTTTTCTTCTGGCGAGGAATGTAGTTCTGGCTTTTTACCAGGAAGCGAAAAAAAATACTGTTTTTTGTGCTGCTTGCCTAGCAAAATTATTCAATCTTACGCGTGAACCTAATGGGAAGTAAGTATGAGAACCTGATGGAGATAATATCGAACTTAAACGTACTCATAGCAGCTTAAGATAAGCTGAAATCTGACTCAGATAAGGGGATGGGACCCGACAATGAAAACACTGGAAGGTATTAGCCTAGAATTGTTCCAAAAAGCCTAAGAGAGCCCGTAAAAAATCTAAATTTTTTTTTCTTTTCGGCTGCGCGTTAGAAAACCCATTGGGAACCCGAAAAATCATATTGTACCGAAGGCAATGCATATGACTCTCGAAGGCCGCAATTCCTTAAATGTATTCCGTTTCGCACGGGGGTTACGGCACTCAAAGAAATCGAAAAGAACTTGGACGGCAATCTCGTGGTTACTGGAATTTACATTAGAAAGTGTTATGACACAATCGACCGGCACCGTTTAGTCTTCATTCCCTTGGAAGAAATCCGGTTTATTGAGTGGATATTGAAGTTATTTCAAGGCAAAGGCCACAGGTCGCAGGTATATCTTTTTTTTTTGTTAACTCAGTAGGAACCCTCGCCTGAAGCGGAAGTCCCACAAGGTTGTGCCATATCACTCATACTTCGCAATATTTATCTGAACAAGTCAGCGCTAAAAGATCCAACGTGACTCCGAACCTCCCAAACCCCGAATCCAGAGTATAAAAAAGCTATCGCTATATCGAAAGCAAAGACACAAGTTCATTGCGAGAACAAAGCGATGCTGCCCGGACTAAAAGCTCATGAAACTGAAAAAGTCTAAGAAGGGGCGCAGCAATCAATATATATGTTGCGCCCTTGCTGCCGCGTTATTCTCTGGCTACACTTGCCAAGCGTACATGAGTCTTCAGGGCGCAAATATTTTCTAGAAAAAAAAAATAAAGAAATCACGTGAGATATGAAAAAAGAGGAGCCGTATGATGGGTAACTATCACGTACGGTTCTATCAGGGGGGGGGGAGTCGCGCATCATAGGTACCTTCTTATTGCTGTGAAGGGCGATATGAAAATAACCCCCTATCCAACCTCATTCTGTTGCGCGAAATCCATCATTGGCTAAGCAATTATTTGGTCATGCCATTTTAGGTTTCGCTTTAACAGAAGCTACTGCTTTGTTTGCCTTAATGATGGCGTTTTTAATCTCATCTGTCTTTTAATTTTCGGGTGCTGAGATTTTTTGGGAAAAAAAATATATTTTGGCTGCACCCTATTGGCTTTGCGAATAGGGTTGCGCCCAAAAAATATAGATTTTTGGCACCTTAGGGCCGAACGATTCGTACGTTCGAGCCCTTCACCACTTGCCATCAAAAGCATAAGCGTAAAAGAACTGACAAAGATTTTAGTCTTTACAATTGCTTTGAGAGTAGAGCCCTAAAGGCTCATTGGGGAAAAAAGAAAGCAGAACAAATATATATATATATTTTTTTTTATTTTTTAGCTGCTTCATTTTTTGTCACAAATAATCTTCGATAATA